TGCTTCATCTGCAGAGCGAACTCCGGAAGTGACTGCTTTCACTCGGTGATCTGACTCTCTTTGTTCTGTGAGATAATGGATCCCCCTTTCCCTCTTGTATCTGATCCGTAGTGATGAAGGGGTCGGTTCATACTCTTTCACCGGCTTGAAAATAGGCTCTTTTTGCCTTGGTTTTTTCGATCACTGGATGGAATGATAGACTAGCAAGATAAAGGAAAGCGCTCTTCTTCTTGAGATTTCGAAGAGTAAGCTCACGAGACCAGGAATATATGGAACGAGATGTTGCTGTGGAAGAGGAAGGGGACTTGGCTAGCTCTACCAGGTGGGAGAGTAAAGCGGGAAGCAGCTCGACCCGGAGTCGGATGTAAGAGTCAGCTAGTAGTTGCCAGCGAATGGGCCATAAGGGAATGCGCCTCTGTACCAACCTATGATGCGGGAGAGGGGATGAGATCGGCTAGAAAAGTAGTAGGCGAAGGTCTTAGTTCCTTAAGTTAGTTGTAAACCGCTGGCCCTATATCCCTACGGATAATAAGTGGAGGGACTTTACTGGACTCGACCAAGCGGGACTGACTGATAAAAGCACACTTAACTGCTGCAGGAAGGACTGAGCGGCATTTGTAAACTCGCATTTAGAACACCTCGGCGAGGAGACTATTTCGTTGGAGGACGGAAAAAGCCAAATCGAGATGAATGGAAGATGCCTATTGCGGGTCTGGTCCCTGCTTCCTCACATTGATCGATTACATGGTGTTAAGCAATTGATATCGACCTTTCTCATGCAATTGAATGCTCCAAGCGATCAGTCCATGACTTCCTTTGTTGGCTCCTACTCTACCAGACGGTGACCGGCTCAATAGAGCACCTTTGGGCGCTGGCTTTTCGAAACCAAGTTAGGGAATCAGTGACCAACAGCTTGAGAAAGCAAAAAAGTTTCATCTCTTACGATAAACACTGAATTGGATTAGCCCCTGCAGGAATTGAACCTACAAACAAGGCTTTTTCCTTGTGTTACCTAACTAAAGAGCTCCCAAGGCCACCTGATTCGGAGTAGAACACTCCTATTTACACTTCGATTCCACCCGGCCCGAAACCAAAGAGGAGAAACTTGCACCGGTAATGCTACCACACAGGTTTTGAGGCGAGGAAGCGGCTTAAAGATCGACTGCCGCGCCATTCTTGTTGCGAAGGAAAGCCATTCCGAAAGCGGCTACAACCTTCACGCGGGACCTCAAAAAAACACAGCAACGAAGAGAATAAGGCAGGTCTTCCTTAAAAAAAGGACGCACGCTGGATGTTCAATTTCATAGAAACAGGGCGTCCATTTGTTCTTCTCAAGCAGGACGGACAACCCCTTGTGTGGGGCGAGTTTTCATTGGATGAAATCCTAGCCGTGCTAGTCCGAAGAGCGCTACTAAGGTAAGGACGAGCGCCCCTGCCGAGCAACTCATGGAGACGACTCCGCCTGACATCATCATACAAAAGCTCAAACGATGTGGGGATTGGTACGAAATCTATGACGATCCCATCTTACGGGGTCTAGCCGTACATTTCTATGAAAGCTTGTGAAAAAGCTCTACGGCGATCTCATGGTCCTTCGAGATACGCGGACGACGCTAGGAGAGCGCTTTGTTTCTTAATTAAGGAAATCGAGCTATCAAGAGGGTCGAATACCGGCAACGATTGGGAAATTAAAATTACGTATGGTAATAACAAATTGAATATTTTTAATTCCTCTAGTCGAGCTAGCGATAAACCTGACCGCTAGCGATAGTCGTAACTCCACCTTTGAATCTTAGCTTCCAAAATCACGGGGAAAATGCGAAGATGTCAACATTGAAGTTGAGCTTAGGAGGGAAATTGACTTGATACCAAAAATCCCGAGAAAATGCTCAACTGGCAGGATTGAACTCTCATTTGGGAGGGAAAAGTGATTGCTTCCAATTTTCCCGAAAAAATGAAACTTATTCATCATAAAAGAAGATTTATTTCAAAAGCTCTCACCGCTAGCGATAGTTAAAAACCTTCTTCTTTATACTTTGAATACGAAATTCGGATTGAGAATGAGTTGAAAGCTTAGAACGCTAATGGAATGCATGGAAAGAAAAATGAATCCTTTTCGGCGGGAAAGCAGTGAAGAAGGAAATCGACACTTAGCATAGATCACATTGCCCCTCACTAAAGGTGAAAGGTAGGGGCACGGATTACACACCTGCAACCAATTCCCTGCAAGACGGCTAAGACTGACCTCAAAAAAGAAAGCGTCGGCAATGAATGGTCCTAGCCTTGCAAGACTCGCTTTGGACTACCTCACCCCAAGCACTCTGATGGATGCCTTCTTTTTTACTAGTCAACAGATTCTTTGAGCGATTTTTGACATAAGTAAGATACCACTAGATAGACTGGAAAGCATAGGGCCCTGGGCTGGACTTATATTAGATAGATTCGCCTACACGATTTCAATGTCAATGAAGTCAATTTCCCCTTACACTACTCAGACACTCCACTCCGCAATGGGAAGACAAAAGGAACCCCAAGCCGCATGCCCTCTTTCTCCGAACCAACTGACCGCTAAACAGACATAGGCACAGACGGAATTTCCTACGATAGGGAATAGAGCGAAGACTTTTTGGCTGGCAAGGGAGTATGCACTTACTGATAGGATAGAGGCTGACTACGGAAGAAAGCGAATGGAAAGCTTGCAACGATCGAACACACAAAGAAGAAAGGATCGCGAATGGGCAGACACCCCAATCTCTCTCTCCTTACCTTTCTCCGATTATCAAAAAAGGTGCGAAGCGAGAAAGAATTCCTTACTTGGGGTGAGGAGTTAGACATTTAACGAAAGAAGGAAATCGCCCTTATACGACTTCTCCCACTTCTCTTATAAGGTAAGCTTAGTCATAAGGCAGATTCTTAGTTCTCCTTAGAAGAAAAAGACAGAAGGAAAACCGCGCTAAGAAGAAAAGAGCAGTAGCAGCTGCAACAGGAGCTGAGTATACAACAGCCAATGGTTCACAGCCCCAGACAGAAAGTAAGTTTCCACTCACGACCAAAGCGCTGTCGCACCTCTACCATTTTCGGCGTAACGAGGTTTTAGTCCTTACGAGGTCTCTTTTGCACCTACCAATAGGCGCCTAAGTCTATGAGCTTCTGGGCTATGTCTCGCTTAAGCTATACAGTTATGAAAATAGTCTTTTTGGTAGATCACGTGAGGGAAGACCTTCTATCCGAAGTCCACACCCTCTCTCTGACTATAGCCCTTTGCTACCAAGCGTGCTTTGAACCTTGCTGCTCGGAGATAACGATTAACAAAAGATTTTCTCGATGCGAATTGAATACGAAGCATCTGGGAATAAAAAAGAAGTCTCTTTCCTGCAAGAAGTTGGAAAACTATCTATCGCTGTAGGATTCCTATTAAAGATCAAGAATCGTACATAGAGATGAGAAATAGCGTTAACTTCCAGAGGCTCCTCGTGACCGATGGCCAGATTCAATGTCGGTTGATGCCTTTTTTAATTTACTCCTAAATGCCCAGCAAAGTCCGTACCCACGCGAAAGGGAGATGCAATCCGAACCTAAGGAAAGATCCGATCCCAAGTGCCGTTCTCTTTCTTTTTGAGGGAAAGAAGCCGCTGCTTTTAGCTGACCCGGCTCCAGGCCAAGGCAATAACGACCAGGCGCAAGGGGAAAGGCCCTCCGATCTTTACGGAACTGATGGAACTGCATCTCTAACTGCTTGTGCTGCTTCAATAGATACATCTGAGAGCTGGGTCTGCTGCCGGGGGAAAGATCAACCTCGAATCCTGCCTTTGAACGCTATTTGTTCTCGAATCGGAAGGGGTGTTACGGGGCAACCATGCACTGGAGGTCAGAATCACGCTTACGAACGTCGAGATTTCGCTCCTTATGGCTACTGCTTCTGCCAGATCGATACTCCCCACGCCTCCCCCCTTTCATTCAATTCCTTTGATCGAAGCTATAAGCTTGGCAAGGGAGATGGAGTGGGCGGAGGAGGACTCTTTCAATGAATGCAAATTTCCAAGATCGGAGGTTCCGAAGGAAAGAGAGGAGCAGAAGGACTTTCTTTCCCAAAACCAATAGGAGCAGGGGCGGACAATGATTTTCACCTTTGGTTTGGGTCTTTGATGATTTTCATCCATCTGGGGGTAAAGTAAAAAGGTTAAAGTTATACCGCGGAGGGCCTATGCGAATACATTCTTAAAAAGTAGTGGAGGGCCCAGAGTGTCGACTGGACTCTAAGTATGGCCGAATCTTCACGAAGAAGGCAAATGTGCCGATTATAATGATGGCTAACCACATACCATTGGTACTACAGAATACAGGTGCCTTTCAGGAGAGATTTTTTAGGCTACCCTTTCCTATTTAGCCCTTTACTTTATAATGGAAGCAGGTGGAGTTACGACTATCGCTAGCGGTGATGCCAAAGAGGAAGAGAAGGGGTTGACCCGTTGTAAAACGGATAAACTTAAAGTATGCTGAGTAGGAGCCCGAAATCTATTTGACTTGTGATCCGGACTCAACCCAAGCAACTACCTTGTTAAACAAACACTCGATCACTGTCCTCTGGAACTTAAGAGTTGAGGAAAGCGGTGAGTAGTAACTAGAGCCCACGGCAGGTGCCGCAGACCGTAGAGAGAGTTTTAGTTCAGTTCGCACCGTCAAGCGCTAGTGAAAGTAAGTTTCGGTTAGCGGAGCAGCTGGAAGTCGAGGATGACTTTTAAGCAATAAGTAGGCGCAGTTGGAAAGCGATGCGCTCAAGCCTTTATGGATAAAATGGTAGTAAAGAAACTCTTCTTTGCGGTGAGCGGTACGTCTAAGTTCCGGGAGTCACAGATCCATTTTGATTCCGGTAGTGGAAGGCGAGATGTAGGCCTATCGAAAGTGAAGCTACAAAAATACAATCCGATTCTCGTTATTCAAGCGGTATCCTAAAATGAAAGGGAAGCCCCCTTAATGAAAGCCGGACAACCTGGACGTAGGCCGAGACTAGAGTCCGATCCGAACCTTCACTTTCACCCGAACCCTCGATGTTTAGTGAGGAACAACCAACATGTGAATGCGAGTTTGAAGGTTTTTTTTGCTTGCGATCAATCTAGTGAGCTCTTTCAAGCCCATAGTAGGGCTTTAGGTTCAGACTGAAATCTTTGTCTTTCCGGGCGTTAGTCGAAGGAGGAGAGCGAAGCGACCAAAAGAAAGAGGAGGTGGGCGGTAGACTAGACAGTGTGTCAAGAGCTTGATAGTCGAATAGGTAGAGAGAAATTCGACTCGTGATTTGAAATCAAGGAATGGTTCCAGGATCCTGGGAAACAGGAATGGAGCTTTCGAAGGCAGGCGTACATCCATTACGCACCGACTCTCACATGGTGGCAGCGTGTGGGGTTTGTTCCATGGATTAAGCTACGTTGTCTGGTTCATGAATACATACGTAGGTGGGCCTTGATTTGTGCTTAAGGGGATCTCCGCTGCAAATTCCCGCACGTAATGTGATCCCAGATGAGAAAGAGTGTCCGGCCATGGATCAGCCCCTATTAGTAAAGGCAAGATCTGTAGAAGCCCTTTTCTTTTCGGATAGAGAGTTGGGATCCACTTCGCTGGTGAAGCCTTCAAGGTAGGTACAATGCGAGTCAGCCATTCTTCTTCCGGACCTACGTGTTTGAATGATCGTGAGCTCTACCCGGTTGATCAGTTGCGTGGGTCAATTCGTCCTATCTTCCTTTCATCGCTAATAGAACAATTTCGTATTTGTTCGAAGGTGGTACATCTGCTTCGATCAGTGGCCGAATCAATCACACACACATGAGAGATGGGGAACCGGCCTTCTAGCCCGCGGAGGAAAAGGCCTTTCCGGACGTTCTTGAAATCTACGCACACGCCTAAGTTCAACTTCCGCCGGAGAGGAGAATTTTCTATGAATAGAAAGAGTTGCACTAGCGAGGCGCCTTTGGTTTTGGCATAGCTCTCTTCTGATGATGGCGAGGGGACTCTTAGGGAATTTAGATAAACAAATCGAACTCTGAAGCAAGCCTTTTCTTGCTCTCAATGAGCTTCAAAGAGACTCTGCTCACTAGCAAGCAGGTGCGAAAACTAGTTTTCTTGTCCGATAGCTCGGGGTATGGCTATGTCGGATTTCGATGCCCAAGTGCTCCAGCTTTCGAGGAGAGGGGTACGGGGGGTGCTCTTTCAATCCCCTGGAGTTCCCCTTGTTGTCAAAGGGCCTAAGAGCCTATCTCCGAATTCCGGTAAGGAAGAAATTCATTGATAACAGATCATTGCTAAGAAAGAAGAGTCACGTTAGCAGGCTCAGGGGCCCGTTCCCCTTCGCGTCAGGGAATATGGCGAAGAACTGGGCATTCATCTTCCAAATGAGAATGTCTACTCCTGGAATGCCGATCGATATATCGACGAAATTTCGATTTTTTGACCAGCAAGGCATTGAATCACTTCCAGGGTCCTGGGTGGAGCTTGCGAGGACTGTCATTTCAAGGACGATCAGTCCGGATTTGACCGATATCGACATTCTCGCCAACGCCTATTTCATATTAATGGAAAAGGGCCCATCTAATGAGATAATGACAGAAGCCCTGAAAATCCTGCTGCTATGGCAGGACGGGTTATCCATTTCATAGGCGAGGGTGGTTCGAGGGCCCCTTGGTCAAAGGAAGGCAAGGCATCTCTTATACGATGTTCACCAATCGAAAAGCCAGGTTTAAGTGAGGCATCCCATTCGTAAAAAGCTTCCAATCTGGTATACTCTCTTGAATTGTCGTAGCTAAGGCCTTTCTCTTGCGAGTAGAGTTTCCGATCTGTTGTTTGAACCTTCCTCCACTCCTCCGCAAGAGTCTAATCATGATCTTGTCACTGAAACAGGAGCGTCTTCCTTCGAAAGAGCTGCTATTCCGGCCCGATTTCTTGGCCCTGTCATTGTAGTAGCCGAGGCCTTTCGCAAGTAAAACGCATATTCAGGCCTTGGTGGTTCCACCATTCTAGTTTGGTGGTTCGTTTTGAGGCGATCGTTGATATTTTCGTTTCAATCGGTGCTCATATAAATCTCTTCCCAGCAGCTGCTTATGGATAATGCTTCTTTTGATCGGTACTTAACTCAGTTATTTCAGAACGCACCTTGCCTCAGTTTAAGTCTCTTTCCTCATCTCCGGTATCTTCATCTCTGGCCTGCTCCGCATCTGATCTCTTAAAGGACTACAGAACCACTACTCATTCCTCAAATCTTCATGACTAAAAGCCCACTCCGTATCTGGGCATTTGGTGCGGTTTGGCTATGCTCGTTTTCTTCCTTCAAACACATCTCAACGGGCGTGCCAGATCGCCCCCTAAGTCTTCGAAAAGAAAACCCGCTTCCTTGCCTTTAGTAAGAGGAAGTTTGTTTTCACTCTTATTCAACCCGAGATGGGAATTTATTGAATACGAATTAAGCCACTACGCGCTAACTAGAAAGATCATAAGAGAAGATGCCATCGAATCGGCTTTTAGAGATTGAAAGCTAGCTCCGGGGAGAAGGAATAGTCTATGAAAGAGATAGTCTTAGTACACCCGAAGGAAGAGGGAAAGCTTTTAGGCCTAGTAGCACGGTTGAAGTCCAATCCGTGTGAGTATGAAGCCAAGCCGCTTTCAAGCTCTCCAACGCTAGCAATGCAGTAAGGGTTCATTCCAAGCGAAGCAGTAGCAGTCCAAGGAAAGCAATTCGGTCGGTGCGGGAAAGCAAGCAAGCCAATCAGTGAGTCATTCCAATCAGTCCTTGCATTCCGGGCAAGCTTTACTTTAAAAGACGGTACCAATGCTTTCTCTTTATGGTTTTTTTTTTAGATAGTAAGTAGTGAGCCAGTCAAGTAAGGCAGTCTCCGTCCGCGAAGACAATTTTCACTGTTCACAGTGCTATCGATCCCGAATCGGGTTTTTCTATAGGCAATGATTGAAAGATTAAGTGAAGCAGGAATAGCCCCCCCATACACAGACCTTTTCTCTTCTTATGGATATACTTTGCTCGGGAAATGCTGCTTTGGATGAAAAAAACTTTGAATTTGTAATTTGGAATAATTTCCTGACCTGACTAAAATCAAGGTTGCGTAAGCAAAGCCGACGAAGGTTGCATAGTAAGCTTAGTGAAGGCAATTTGGTAAAGTAGCGCTAGAAAGAGGTTGCGTAGCAATTCAGACTAGCTTGCAAGGCTAGCAATAGGCAATGCTTTGGCATTCTGAACATTTGCTGTATGTCAAATCAAAAAAATTGTGTGAACCCGTTAACCAATTTCTTGGCAGCATGTGGAATGAGGTTCGGTTTACGAACTTCGAGTATGTCTTTCATTTGATTGACCACTAATTGCGAGTCACGGCATACTTCCAATCCAAAGACTTCGCTCCCTGCGCGACTTGCATCCCATTATTGCAAGCAACCTGTATTCTGCTACGTTGTTGGAGCATGGTTCGGGCGTAGGCGTTTGGAATCATGTGGTTGTCGGGGGAATTCAGCACGATTCCGACCCCTGAGACTTCTTTGCCATACTCGTTCATTCTGGACTCGAAATCTGCCTGCCTTAACTTAAGAATAGACCAGGTCGGCTCTTCTAGTGCCATTTCTAAGCTTTTTGAAGACCTTCTTGCAACTTGGAATTTGCCCGGATGTGCTGCGAGGTTCAGCTAGGTTGTCGACGTTGTCGTTCAGACAAGGCGCAGCAATGTCGCCTTGCAAGGGTTGCTTGCAATAGGCATCTGCTTCCTAGGCTAGGCCAGTGGTGATGTTCTTCATTTAGGGAAAGAGCTAGGCGAACTGAACTTCGTTCCATTGTTGCTTCTCCCGCCCACGAGGGCCAGGCAACTACGCAGTTACGCGACGTCCTTTCTTCAGCAGTTTTCCATGACAAAGATCTCCAAGACATGAAGCCAAGGGCGTGTGATTTAACTTCTCAGTCTTTGAACTATCAGACGTTGAAAGAGCAGTAAGGACTAATTCTTTCGGGTACAAGCATAAGCTTGAGCAAAGAAAGAATCCGGTGTATGAGCATACCTTTGAATAAAAGGGTACGATCAAAAAAATAGAAAGAACCGAAAGAGACTTTCTAATGGGAATCGCGGGTGGCGTAGAGAGAGCTTCTCATAGAAAGAACTGAAAAAATCCATCATTGGCTTAGGATAAGATAATCATCTGTCTTTGAGGAAAGAGAACATAGATTAGATGACGATGTAATCATCTTTTTTGGAAGGACCCCTACCCCTAGCCTTAAGAATAGATGAGATATCTGTCTTTGTGCCACATCCGACTTGTATGACGATGAGAGAGAGTCTGCCTTTCAACATCCCATCGGTCTTTGTATCTGGCCTGGCTACATCTCCGACTTGCTCAAGCGAGTCGATTCTCTATGCAAGTTGATCTATAAAGATGCAAAGAAAGTAGAGGGGAACGAGTCCAACAAAGAGAGTGCTATGCAATCATTTTGATGGTATCATAGCCGCAACGGCATAACTGCAGCTAACCATACATCCTCATCAAGGCAGTTCATGGCTTCCACCATCTCTTCTCAAATGGCAAGCAAAGCATCTTCAACTGAATCTACTATCACAGATCTTGGGCAGTGAACTTCGCGGAGTTCTTCACTGCTCCCCTCATCAGGTTTCATTTCCACTTTACCTAGTTACTTTAGTTTAATACCTTACAGGCCATTTATTCCTAATGTTCCCACTGCATTCCCTTACGCGAAACCAACTAGAACTCCCTCTCCGCTCTATACGGAAAGGAGAGCTTCCCTCCGGGTTTCCGTCCCGCAAGGAAAATAGATACCGATCTAGTCAGTGAAGGATAGAGAGGGGGAACCAGGCCTAAAGGTAGACGCTGGCATGAAAGAGCAAAGCAGGCATGAATGCAAGAGCTTTTATGGTTCGGTCAGTGCTGGGGTAACTTCCTTCCGGGAAGTCAGTCTCTCTTTTCCTTAAGTTATAATAATAATGTATATACATTACATTTAAAAACTATAAAAAAGAAGAAAGTTCTGTTCCCGGATCGGAGCAAGGACTTTGCAAAATGACTTTTTCCCGCTAGGTTCAATCTAATCAATGAATCTTCAGGCAGGCAGGGTTTTTGACCTAACGGAGTACTGTCTCCATAGCTTGTAGTCAAGCAAGCAAGTTAGGCCTAAGGAACGGAATAACCAAGCAGGGAAAGATCAGCCTGATCTGAGATTGCACTAAAAAGGAAGAATCATTGATTGCCAATCCCCATAAGAAAGAATAAAGCGCCTCTTGAAAAGCCGTGATTCCGTTCCCTCAAGCCTTTTGTAAGACTTTGCTTCTTTCCTTTGCAACGCCATAAGCAGTATTCCCCCTATGAATCCCCGGATCTGCGAAGCCTTTCGAGGATTACCCTTTCTTTCGGAATCTATCTTTGGCTAAGGTAGTCAGAAGCCTTGGCAGCCATTGGTGTAGCCAACTTGGGACCTTCTTCCTTGGAGGCCCCTGTTACCTCCTTTCTATCCTCAGCCCATCAGCTAAGCAATTCAAATACCGCAGACCATTTCTTTGCCTTCGTGAAGAATCATCCTCTTCCGCCCCCAAGGGCTCTATAAGGCCGGGCATTAAAACAAGAGTTTCCGGGAAATCCCCTATTTGATATAGTTTTAGGACCTTTCTTTGGTATATAGACACTTGGGGCGAGTTATTGACTCTCAGGTGAGGGAAAGGAAGGAAGTTTCTATATTCCCAACCTCTCTTAAGGAAATTGGGGGGAAAGGGGGACTAACCGACGACTAGCACTTTAACTTGAAACAATCTAGCTAGTTCCAACAAAAAGGATTCTTCCATTGGATATCTTTCATAGGAATCCTGAGGAAAAATGCATTATTTACTTGGGACTTTCCTGAAAGCAGGAATCTATACCATAAGCTGCTATCGAACCGAAAATCAAACCCTGACGTGCCTTTCCTTCCCGACTGTGCGTTCTACTTAGCTTTCGACTTTCCGTTGTCAAGCCAGCCCTTCTCAGGCCTTCTCTTATCAGGCCTTACTGTCAATAGTGCTAATTCGGTTCTGTTTGGCTTTAGTAGATGCATGCTGCTACTAATTGATGATAACGACGGAGAGAGAGTCGACACTACTTCTTTTCTATCTCCCCCAATACGTTCTAGCCTGACTTTCTACTTTGCCTTACCGTCACCGACCTTTCCTTGCTTTGCTTCAAAACAGGGTCGAATACGTCCCTTTGTGGTGGATCGACGAGCCTAGCCAGGAGTGTGGTTGGTGTCACCTCCCGTGCGCTAGCTGTGCCTTTGCCGGATGTTTATTCGCCCACTCCTTCACAGAGCGATGACTAAGAGCGGGGAATTCTGTTAGTAGAGCCTGAAAGTAGCGCTTGGTTCGATTCTTACCACGGACGGAGATACATTTCATCCATATCGCCGACCTCACATGGACGGAGATGCTTATCATATCACGGCTTCCAAAGATGCGGAGACAGGGGGCTACTACTGCGATCTACTGATCACGACTCTAGTTCACTAGCGAAATTCCCCTTATTCCGTGGCATCAGAACTTCCATTCTAGGCTTTCCGCCTAACCTAACACGGGTTTACTAGTTCAATTAGGCTCATTCCTAGGTAAAAAAAAAAAACAGACTAATAAGCATACCATTTTGCCCTCCCTTCTCCTTCGATGCCGTGAAGGTGCTCTTAATTAATCTAAGTAAGCCCTTCTTCGGGGCTAGCTGATTCGCCAACAGACAAGGACACGGTAAGCAGTGACAGACGGGATTGGTAATGCAATTGAGTTATAAGCATAACTTTAATTACTAGCATTAACAAAAGTTACAAGCATGATCAACATGATCCAAGGGAAAGGCAAGCAGGTAAGCTGAAGACTGGCCAAGGCAAACTTGGCCGGTAGTTGGAAAGAAAGAGGGTCTTGGGGGAAAGCAAGAAAAATGGAAAGAGATAAAGAGAGAGCTGGTTAGATAGGGGCGAGGAGAGCTAGAATGCTAGTTGCGAAGAAAGCAAGAGAGCTAGGTTCGCTATACGGTCTTTCTTGCCGTTGTTTTCTAAGGTTTAATGCCTGGTCATTAAGGCAAACGATGCAATAATTACAACTCGAAATGAGCGTTAGTAAAGGACTGGTGTCACATCTGTATAGGAGTCTGGTGCTACTTTAGTGGCTGGCAGTTAGTCAGACAGAATAGACTGGACAGCCTCCGAGGAAGATAGAAGAGATTCTTTTGGAAGAAAAGCGTAAGCCGCACGCTAGACCAAGCAGGAGAGAGAGATTCCTATGAATGAAATCGTCGAGTAAAATGAATGCTATACAGAAAGTCCCGAGACACCCGAAGACGACTAGCGTCTGGATCTTAAGATCTCTATCCTTTCGCGAGAATAAATCTTTCCCAAAAAAAAAGAGATACCTGACGGCGCGTTATCTCCTTCCTGAGGTGGTAGAAGGACGAAGAAGCTAGAGCCGAAGACTCCATTCTTTCTATAGTCCGGTCCAGTGAGTGGCTGACACAGAGAGAAAGCTTGAAGAGAGGGCGTGGGCATTCTGTTGATTAGATAGAGGGCAGTGAGTGCTGCTTCAGCCCAATGGGTAGAATCTGCTCCTGGTAAGACTGAATATGGCTTCGATCAATCTTTCTTTCTACGGAATAGAAAAGAAAAGGAAACATGACATCATTATGAACATAAAGTCCCAAAGTATGGAATCCCAGAAAGAGACTGGCCCAACTTAAATGGGATATGATAGCTTCTTTATGGTCTAACATTCTTGCCAATGCATTATCCTCATTTTCAGCGTAGATAGAGTGGCGTCAACTCATTTAAGAAGATCAGTCTATGTCTAAGACAAAAGTCCATTCCAATTTCGCTTCTTGGCGACTTGTACAAGAATTCCCCCTTACTTACGAAGCAGAGATCTTTTCACTTTTTAATTAAATAAAAAAAAAAAAGGCCAGTCTGCGGTTTTTTTTTTGGAAACCGCCAGCCGCTTCCATTTTTTCTCTCTTCAACGATCGATCCCAACCGGAGCTTTCAAGCACAACTACAACTACTCCGATCTCCGGAGAGAATAATAGGTCTACGCGATGCTTCGAGGGCAAGCGGTCGAATCCGGACGTTTTGAATGAAAGAAGCTTTGCTTCAATCTTATATGCGTGATCTTCGCTTCGTGCTGCTGATGTGTCTTTTGCTTGGGATGAGTGCGTGGTGGGCCTTGCTTCCGGTTATTGATTTCTCGTCTACTTAGGTCTTGTTTAATCGCCTGAAAGAAAGAGAGTGAGCGCCCCTCTCGGGTGAGGAGGAATCCGCCTGGAGCGAGCCAGGTATGGGATCTTTCCCCATAGCCGCCTTTTCTTTATTCTTTATCGTCTGGTCTTTCTTTCGTATGGGACGTGGGATCTTTCCTTCAAAAATCCATTTACCTTGCTAGCCTAAGTTAAGACCCTTCTAACCAAAAGGAAACTCAGGAAAGCAGCTACAAAAGGAAGGGATGAGGCACTGACTGAACTGATAGGATGAAAGCCAAGGCTGATAGGCTTTGACTCTTTGGTGAGGTAAAACTACTCAAGAAAGAAGGAAATTGGCCTTAGCGATTCTTCACTCCGCTAACCAAGAGTGAGCTTATTCAAGTGGATAAGAGAACGGCGGACAAGGCGACAACTTGTGCAGCGGCAAGAGCGGCCTCAAGCACCGTCTTCTCGTATTCCTGAAAAGCTGAAAAGAGCTAATCCCGGCTTCCTTTCCCGCCTAACCCGGAGGCCCTTACTCCAAGAGATGAAATGACATCGGACGCAGAGGCAAGGCTAAACAGCTTGCCGGTGAAGAGTAAGATGATGATTCTATACTATAGCAGCTAGGCTCCTAGAACCAGATTCTTTTCTTTTTGATCTTCTACCTATCTATGCTATTAAAGAGAAGACCAACGCAGCTTGAACAAGAAAACCTCCCCTACTTTTCTTACTCCAAATGTGGTAATGCCGACAAGACATGAAATCAACAGGAATCGGGAAGACTAAGAAGACTTTCTTTCGGATGTCACTTGCTATTGGCTGGGCAAGCTACTCCAACTTCAATTGTATTATTTTCTGGCTCGACTGTACCGACCGAACAGAGATCTAGCGAAAGGAATAAGAAGTAATATTCTATTCAATCATAAGATTCCCAATCACTTTCTGGAACTTAACTAGCTTTAGACCTTTTTCCCCAACTCGATCGAAGAGAGAATCGACGATCAAGGGTTTACCTTAGGACGACGGGACTATTTCATATATATATATTTTTACTTTATATTAATACTATATAAGTTCGTATTTTCATAGAATCGAATATGAGATAATGAATATTCCAACTATAACCAGAATTTTTATACTTATTCATTATTATTATATATATATCCTCAGGTGAGGGACTATCAATGTCTTCTGAAGTCAAGAATGTTACTCCTGCTAGACTAAGAATACAAGTGATAGCTCTGTAAACCAAAATAGATCTTGTATCTATAGCGTCATAAGAGGAAACAAGCATTTAACTGATTTAACTGCTTTGATCATTTGACTTGCTTGAAAGAAAGGAAATAGCAGGAATGAAACTAGATGCAACTGGCGAAAGGCATAAACTCGACACTTCCACTCTGGTTGCAGAGAAATATAACAAGAGAGAGGGACGTCGACCTATCCAACTACTGTACACTAGGAATAGGAGGAATGTCACTAAAAACTGCTGCTCCCACCCTTATTAAATTAACTACTTATAAAAGGTCTGAAAACTAACTGGCCCAGATAGCCTACTATAAGCAAGCTATAATAAGAACCTGCTCTCTATGCAGATGTTGCATATGTTGTATAGTTAGAATATGGGGACAATGGCTGGGCTGTAAGATAACTGTTAGATAGCTCTAGAAAGTCAAGATTGAAAATGCTAGCCCCTCCCCCCTACGCGCGTAGCTACAGATAGCCTTCTTGACGTATCCACAGATAGTTTATACTTATTCGCATGCCCGGGAGAAGGAACTTGCACTGGAAAAGAAAGAAAGAATAGAGCTAGATAGACTGGATGTAAGTACAAGTGAAACCCCAGCAAACTCCCATTTCTCCTGGGGAGTCTTACCTTTTTTCTCCAATCATTGAAACCCTTAGGAATGCAGTAACTTCCACTCGCTCGAAAGCATTAGAAATGGAAGGCGAAGGTTAAAAGACTGTCACTGTATTCCTAGAAGTAGGCACTGCAACTCAAATGACTGTATGGGCTTACCCTGGGCCTGCAACAACCGGTATTCCAACAGGAACTGCCCTTACCTTAGGACAGCAACTGTAGCTGTAGCAGGCGGGAGAGGGCCCGGAACTTAGCTTAGAATGTTCAATCAAAGGGTGAGCCGGGGATTACTATTATCTTCCTAATCCTTCTTTCGCACGTTAGACCCTTTTTGCTCCTATGGATAGAGCTAATGGGAATGCCATTACTTCCACGAAAGCTTGACTGCCCGGCCTAGCTATTGGCTGCCTAAGCATCGAGTTCAAATCCTTATCCTCTTAAGATTACCCCTACATTCCAAGATCAGAGGATGATAAAGACTTAGCTGCCTTAGCGGAAGCATCGGATTCGGATGGTTCAGCCAAAGTTAGTATCCCCGATCCCGACCTAGTCTTAGCACCCACGTGAGGGGATCTTTCCTGCGGAGGGCATGAGGGAGTGAGACTGAGAACCTCATGCTGGCCGTCTTATCCGCCCTAGATTAGATGATTGGTAAATGAAAAACAGGAACTTGGGTACACTTCTTTTTAAGCATGCGTAGGAAAAGTTTGAGCTCCGCCTTCCTACCCGCCATTTCATGGTTGTTTCAGAGGGGATGATGAAAGAGATAAAGAAGGATCTTGATTCCCAAGCGCTTAGTTGGCCTCATGGATGATCGGAATGAGGGGGTTCTACTTCTTGTTGGCAAGCCACTCGACCTTAGTATCGCATAGTAGTTCCAGTCTCCAATAAGCATGGGTCTCCTCACTTATCCCTCTCCCAACCGGATCTCCTTTATTATGGGTTCAAAGCCTATATGCTCGCTCTTGCCTATGCTCTCGATGACCTGTCCATACGCTCGCTTCTGCCTATGCACTCGAAATAAAAAAGTCCATACGCTCGCTTTCAATCTCGTGTTCGTATCGTCCAGTGCTCGAGTGATCGGATGCCCTCGTTCTGGGCTCGCTTTACTCCGGGCTCGTACACTTTTCACGATCCAAGGATCAAGTACTACGCTCGTACCCTTCTCGAGGGAAGAAGCCCTCCTACCCTTTACTCGAGCGATTAAGGAGCTCCTACTTCATGCTCAATTCTGTCAAGCGCCGGCCTTTATGCTCGACTAAGAAGCTCATTCAGGCGCTCGTCCTACTTGATCGATTAAGTACTGCCGCTCGTATCCGTGACGCTCGAGAAGCCGCTCGTACCCTCGGCCATACGCTCGTACTTTTTTTACTGATCGAGTCACGCTTCGGCCTTGACTTCCTCCCTTTTGCCAGTTTCACTAACGGAGATTGACAAATCACACTTTGACTACGGGGAAAGATACACCTTCAACAGAGAAAAGACTACTCATATCCAGGAAAAGTCGAGATAAGCCTAACGGAACCAGAGTCGATGAACCTCGAACTACTACTACTAACAAAGAAAGAGAGACTAATTACCTTACAACTCTGCCTATTCCGAAATCCATTACCTGCCTAAGATGCCAAGTCGGGGGAGAATCTTAAAGGCACATAGTCGACTTACCTTCGAACGAATAGGACCAAAAAAGAATACGTCCCTCATCGAGTGATCGGACATTGATCGATTCAGGACTGAGCCCCTCAGGCCTTACCGATTAGGCAGGAAAACGACCTTTCTGGCTATCTTCGTCCTGGGGGGGGCTTAGGATTCAGTACTTATCGCTTAGGAAAAAGACCCTTCTGGCTTAGCTGCTCATCCTGTAGGCACTTAGCTCGAGACTTCGGGTCTCGTACAGTGGCTTACAAAGCAGCTTACTAGCGCTTTCAAGTGGCTTAGGCTTGCTAAAGGATGGCCATAAGCTGGCTTTTTTGGAGCTTAGCCTAGGATAGTACCAGAAAAGGTCCGCCCCCTCCCCAAACCTCTCCCCGATCGGTCCTTCGTTACGCTCTCATTTCCTAACTTTGACTCCCGTGTGTGGTTACCTCGCTCGAGACCTGCTCGATTGATTAAGTCGGACTTGCTCGATTCAAGGGATGAGTTCGTCCAGTGCTCGCTGTACTCGAGTCCATCGCTCGTCCTTGCCAACATCGAGCAAGTACGCCTGAATCGAGAAGTCAAGCACGAGCTGAAGCCCCTATCACGTAAGGCTCCCTCGAGCTTGTACGAAGGAAGGACTTCTTTAGAACTCATTCGAGCCCCTGACATCCGGTTACGGTACTTACCGGCTAGACAGAGACAGAGAGAGATTGAATTATTAACAGCCAAGACAGATCATAGGCCAGAAAGGTCAGTCTTTTATCTTTGCGTTGCTAGGCGTCTTAGTGTAGACTTACTTAGGACTCGTATGGTGAGCTCGCTACCGTAGACTACGCGTTCAATTGCGGTTGGCTCGTTACGTGGACTTTAAGACTAAACACTCGCAGGCTTTCTGTCTAGATTCGGATACCGCTCGCGGGCTGTTCGCTCGCACTGAATCTGCCATCAAGCTTGCGAAAGGATATTTTAAAATCAGAGCTCGACAATTCATCTTTACCCCCCCTTCACTCGCTATTGATTTGCTCTATAAACGCGTGAGCTCACTTGCTTTGAGAATCCATCCGCGGGCCTTGCTTTCTTTCTCTTTTCCTCCGAAGGTCTTTTCCTGTTGTTTGAGAGAAAGCGTAGTGCGCGTCCGCTCTAAGCATCTGCATCCGCGCGCTCTCATTCGCGTATTCTAAATACAAGTAAAGACTAGAGCGGAGCGCATAAGGCACTCAAGCGTGCTTCAAGTGAGAAAAATTTGATAAACTTATTCGCTTACGCGCACTGCTGCTTCCACCTTTCGTACATTTATACTGGTCCAGACATTCGAATAGCGAACGAAAGACCAGGAGATTGGATCTAGAAAGCACTTCACGCAGGGTTGACGGCAGTGTGGCCCTCATTCAGCTGGAAGTAGGAAATCAATCCCGGCACGACCGATGACTTAGTCTCCTTCTCCGCTTCGACTCAACCACCTAACCTCTTAGAAAAGATCCGATAGATAGCAGCTACCTAAGGCGCTTTTAAGCCCTTCACCAATCACGGTCTTTCATCTAGTAAGTCCTAGTACTATGTTCTCCAAGCTTGACTAATAGAATAGGCAGGCCTTTTAGAGAGCAGTAGAATTAAGGGTTAGCTCTGCCTTGTTGTGATAGGGGGGTGAGGGGAACTGCTCAGAAATGTTTTAGAAAAGCCGAAACCAGTGCCATCCTCAAATAACCCAATGGGCGTACGAATATCCGCTTCGAAAGGACCAAGAGAGTCTTTATCTCCGCTACTCTTCGCATCTCGAAAGAGAAATGGTAACGGGGAAGGTGCGGAGCGGCGATTGACCTAATAGGAAGACATGGGCCATTACTACTATGGTGACACCTATAGCTGTCTCGAATTCTAAAAGCTTAGAAAGGCAAGTGTTAACTTGTGTAAGGAGATATTTCAACATACTTTTTTCGATGAAAATGGGAGAACTTGAGGAAGCAAGAACTCTTAGGCAACTCGAAAAGGAGCGAATTGACTGCCATCCCCACCCAATAATCTTTCCCTATTAGCTTCTTCCTTAGTTACTGTTTTACCTTCCCTAAGGCGGTATAACAATAAGTAAGGAGCGCCCCTAAGGTAAGGGCGGGGGGTAGGCGGAGACTGTTTCTGAGGAACGAATCTCCGTAGCTCAGTACTTCAAGCACTGCCTTTCCGTCTTTATTTTCTTGAAGATACCTATAATAGGAGGCTGATAGTAGTATAGAGAGGATCGAAAAGCCAACGACGAAGGGAAAAGACAGAGTGGAAAAGAGGGAGTAGACGAGAGGCCCGAGAGTGGCCAATATCCCTGGTACTGAACAGCGGGATGACTACAAAATCTTCTGAAACTCTTTCTTGTTCCGTTCCTGATCAACTTGTGGAAAAACAACTAAAGGCAATAAAAGAAGAGTCCCCGCGTCCCAAGCAAGCAAACCGAACTTCCTCTGATTGGTTTGTGGAAAAACTAAGGGGCCGAAGGAGCTCTTGAAGGAGCCCACCTCGAATACGCTACTTCTAAAGCTCTCCTTGCTCCATCTCCTTCTTTTCGAAAATCGATGTGGGGGTGATAGTCCGAGTTAAGCATATAGCTAGTCTTCCTTCTGAGCTAAAGGAATGCTTACCGAAGGGCATATCCATCCTATATTATATATAAGTCCTAGGGAATTGATTTGATAAGATCAGCTGGCCGGTCATCAGCGATAAGGGAAAGTTAATAGAGCTTGTCCGGCACAGCACATGCGACGTCCTTCCCCACTGAATCCGTTCGTTCGGAAAAAGAACTCTTTTTTTTTCCCACGGCTGAGACAAAACGCCCCCTACTTGCTCATTCGCTCATGGCTCGCCCCTGTAGCTGTTGGGCTTATGCACTCAGGTGCGCTAAAATACGTCATGGTTTTTTGGTTTTCTGGGTAGTCACCGGAGCCATAATAAAATCAGACCTGTGAGACCTCCCAGGATCCAGCTTGGAAAAGCTATTGGATTATCTGTCAATATGGGTGGCCGATAAAACAACCCTCGAAGAAGACACGATGTCAAAACACACATTTCCATAGAATGCCGTACTTTACTTATAAAAATTAGAAATCGTCGATGAAAATGACGGAAGTTTCGACAACCGGCCCATCGAAGAGCTCCTGGACTTGCGCATCAGGCTTTAAAGCAAGCTACCGTGTGGTACCAGTAGAGCTGCTCGAGCCACATCTTAACCCAATTGACGGTACGCTCAAGGATTTCCACTTCCCGGTGAGATCCTCAGGTTTTTCCTTTGGCTTTCACTCTCGTCGGACGTAGTCAGTCCACTATCAGACCCTTCGACGTGACGGATTGAGGTTGCTTGCAAGGCCCCGCCCCAACCAAAAGTCTAATGGGAGTGGAAGTGGAGAAGAACGGCCAGGTTTTCCCAAGACCACAAACAAGCGTTCGAGAACGCCGATGCGGAAGCGAACTAAGAGTCCGATAACCAGCTCCACCTAAACGAGCAAGTACACTTTCTTAATTGAGTACTTGTCACGAAGGAGAGCTAATCCCAGAGTCCATCTGGACATTCTCTATGCTCGAACTGATACTGGAGATAAATCTAAAGTACCCCCTCGCTCGCACAAAGAATCTCTTAGCGAACTCAAAGACCCCTGTGTTAGAGATCAAGGACTTTTGGTGAGAAATAGCACGTCCCAAATCCGCTAACACACTCGCATACTCAGAAGCAACCCGCGATAACAATGTCATCACCTAATACAGCATAGGCCTGAAACCGGCGACCGGGATAAAGCCGCTCCGCTGCCAACCACACTACCATATGATGTGATAGTGTGAACAAAGGCCAAAACAAGAAGAGGGGGATCCGAGAGGTTGCCCAGTTACAAAGCAGACAGCTGCCGGCTTGGGTAGCACTGATAAAGTTTTATACCCCCATGATGTAGTCTGGACACGGAACTTGCCAAGGTAGGTCCAAAGAAATTGACATGATTGCCATTAACAACGTTAACGGCCACCGATCCGTAGCGTTCATCATAGCAATAATAAACATCACTGAACCTTTTAACCGGGACAAAGGTCCCTCTCTCTTGATTAAACCATCGGTCGGTAAACGACGGAGAATTTCAATCATGGTACGGGCCCTCTGATTTAAAAAAAATGGCCTATGGCAAAGATCCTTCTCTTCCCCCCACCCTCTTCCACTATTCCAATCCTACTGAAATGAATAGTCAATTCCGGAAGGGAAGCCGGTAAATACCTTCCCACGCACCTTTCGAACCAATCAAGGTCACGCCCAGAAAGTCTTCATAGGATCATAGGCGTATCCCAAAGCATGCCTGCTTTCAGACGCTCGTGCTTCTTTCGAGGCCACTAAAAGGTACTTTAAATCAAACTGAAAGGAAATAGCTCCTAAAGACTGAGTCCCTTCAACTTAATTAGCGTATGTAACCATAGAACGAGTACAGCAAAGAGGGAAGGTTTCGGGAAATAGAGGGACTCTTCCCGTATTGCAAGCAACCTTAAGAAAGCGTTCAGTCCCCCATGCTTCAAAAGTAAATTCTCAACTACCGTTTACCTTTTTTTTAGTATGAGCTCTCTCAATGAAAGCGTTTCGGCGGGGCTAAGTTGGTTAGAGTTCTGTTCGCCAGAAGTAGCGTCCCGGTGGAATAAGTCGAAGTTGCGGGATCCTGGGTACAACGAGACCGAAACTACGGAAGGAAATGGGAGCCCCACATCTGATGTGAAGTGAAGGAGAGCTCGCGGCGATTCCATTCTGTGGGCGCCAGAATCACCGATCTCTTCGCATTTCACCGCTCCACCGGAAATTCCCTCTGCCCCTACCGTACTCCAGCTTGGCAGTTTCCACCGCCTGTCCAGGGTTGAGCCCTGGGATTTGACGGCGGACTTAAAAAGCCACCTACAGATTGATTCTAAAAAGAAGAAATAGAAGTAACGGCGAGAGTGGGTCCCGTGACTTCCCGGCCAGAGGAGAGGTTTCAGTCAACTGCTGCCCCTCTTCCGGCTTTGAAGCAAGTGACGGGGTCGGTTTCGGAAAAGCAGCCGAGACTCTGTGCCTAGTTAGGTTAGAATCGTTGAGCGAGTCACCACTTAGGACTTTGAGGTGAGCAGTTTTAATATGAATGCTTCTGGAATCACTTTCGAATCTGATCCCGTTGGTTGGACGGACTAGGCCCTCCAATTCATGAAAGAGGTGAAGGAGGATAGGCTCTGAAGCCCGGTCTCAGGCAAGAAAGAGAAAGAAAGAAAGACAATCACGACTGTCTGGTCTGTCCGTTCCTCAAAGCAAGGAGCGGAACCCTACCTATGATGACTCACTTTAGGTTGAACCTGATCTGAGATCTCTCCCGTCTTCAAAAACCAAGCAATGAAGCCAACTCTCACCTTCGATTGATAGATGAAGAGCCCCGCCAAACCAATGAAAGTTGAGAAAGATTTTTCATCTTGAAATGAAGCTAAGAGCGCATCTGGTCTTCACGAAAAAAGCGACGGGTTACGGGCTCATCTCATATGTCCGATTCAGGCATCTCTCTTATTGACGCAATTGGAAGATCAGGATTTTTTTCTCAAGCGGGATCAGATCCGGCTTTAGCGAGAACAGCTGTAATTGAATCGGGAACGGAAAGACTTCAAGTCAGAAAGTCAGCCTGAGAAAAAGCCCTTTCTTGATCTATGATATTTGAAGAGATTTTTTTTGATCTCTTAGAGGCCTTCGCTTTCTAGATTCAATTGAGGTCTAAAAGTCGATTCGGGAACGGACCCGATTCATGAACAGGGGAAGCATAAACTATAGATTCTCCAATCCCTTGACTTTCTCTTCTCTTGGTGGTGAATGAGTTAACCCGCTAGACTAGAGGGAATCGGCCAGCCGCGCCCTTCCATTAGCAGTGAGCTTTAGTCGACCAGAGGAAACTGGGGCATAGGTGAAGGAACGAGAGCCACTCCACTATCTCCTCGGGCATCTTCCAGCGCTGGCCCTGTTTCGGCTTATAGCAGAGCAGCAGACAGGTGAGAAAGAGGAGGATCGAAAGAAAGCAAGAACGAAAGTCTGTGATATACGAGATGGGAATGGAGTTGTCCCAACCTGTCTTTGATTCCAGGATCGATAGCAGCTCGACTTCCGGCATTGATGAGCTAGAGGAGCAAGCAGAACGGGAAAACAGGGACAGAGGCAATGAGTTCCACTGCCATCCATTACTTCAGTTAAGTGCACGCCTTCCGGTAAAGGAAGTCCGGGCCATCAAGTAATCAAGCAGCAAGTTCAGTCTTTTCAGGGCGAGCTGACCGCAGAAACCGTAGACTTCCATGATGAACCCACCTTAGCCACCTCCGATCAGACAGAAAGATGCGATCGTTAGAGATTCGACGATTCCCGGTTGGACCTATTCAAGCGATTGAACGAGATACTCGACAACTAGAAAGACGCACTTGAATACTGAATGCTATGAGTCGAGAGAGAAAGAATGAATATCACCAACCATAAAGACGATAAAAGAAGGCACTCCCGTTCCCCCGAAATCATCTTCTGTGCGTGGTTATCCAATCATGATGTGGTAGGCTTAGTAGGGCTCGAACCTACAATCTAACCGTTATGAGCGGTACGTTTCAACCAATTAAACTATAAGCCCCTACGGATCTCTACATGCAATTCGCTCACTTCGGGAAGAGCGGACGGAAGGCGACGGGGAGGCCTTTGCTCTATCTGCTTCTTCCTCTTCTCAGGAATGAAGAATTAGATAAAAAAAAATGGATTATATTATTATATATATAATATTCTATATCTATTATTAGAATTAATAATATAATTAAGCAAGCGGCCCTTTTGCGACTCAAACTGCCGGTACGCTTTCCGGCTCGCAACGACTCAAACTGCCGGTACGCTTTCCGGCTCGCAACGACTCAAACGGGCGGAGGCTCTCTATTTGCTTGCACTGCCGGCTGTTCGCCTTTAGTTAGAAGTAGAAGTCGCTCTTTGCCCCACACTTCTAAAAAAGTATGGATTAATTAAGTAAGAAAAAAAAACTTGGTTACGGGAACCGAAGGTTAGGCCGACTACTTACTTTCTCCTTACCCTTAACAGGATTGTCTCCTACCGATCGAGGAAAGGCTTAGAATCCATGCTTTGACCGGTAATGTCCAATCTAAGAACGTCTTGTGCCTTTTCCTGGGCCCCCTTCATTCTGACTTAGCTAATTCAATTCTTTCTATTTCTAATGGGCTTATACTTTTTTCTATATCCCCTGAGAAAAGAAAGTCCTGCTATATCTAATGTATTTTTTCCAGGACCGCTTGCTTCTGATCGCGCTTTAGAGTCTGTGCCGGTTGATGATCCTCAGTCGCAAGGTCAAAGAGGGTCTGATTTCTAGCATCTATGAAATCACTAAGTCTGGTAGGCTTCTGCACATGAAAGGCGTAATGGTTCATTCAAGATATTTTCTGTCAGCTGCTGAAAAGAGGCTACAGAGGCCGGTCTGACGGTACCTGAACCAAACGACCGCAGGACCATGTAAAGATGGAACAAGTCTGGCCAACAAGCATAGGACTCAAGTGTAAGCGAGCGCTGTGTTCTCGGGTGTGCTGAACTTGGATGAAGGTCGACCAGACCGCCTTTCCCTGAAAGGTTAAAAAAGAGCGCTTATAAGACAGATGCCATAGGAAAGACATTCTGGCTTTTTGACTTGACTGACTTCTATTCCCTAGCCTTAACGCTGCCTTAGCTGCCACAAGACGTTCAAGCACTGCGAGTCGTGCTTCTAGCGAGGAAGCACTCCTCTATAAATTGCACCCACATAACATAGGGAGTCTTACTCGCCGATCGAATTATCTGAGAAGACCAATCGTCGAAGCTATTTCCCACAGGAAAGGAAGTTCTCGACTGAAACATGTGTGAACCGTAAACCGATCCCTCTTGATAGACCTACTTACGTCACTCGAGCTTATCTCTGTTTCCGGTTGAGCAAGACAATCCCTTGAAAAGGCGCATATCTCCTTTCATTTTTGATAACTCCAGCACCTGGGATTACCGGGTATACTACAGCACCAGGTTAGAGGGAATTATAGAACAGAACGCGGGGTTGGCTGGTTTGCTTATGCTATCCCGCTTCCTCTAGCTGGTTTAGAACCTTCCCATACTGATAATGAAATAGATCTAGCTCTAGTACCAGGTCTACCCCCTACTCTAGAACCTACAGCGCTGGTGGGATTACTAACTACGCATACATACCGTCACTTTAGCTCTAGAACTCGAAAGAGGGGCTTACTTGTTGGCAGGTTGGCTTCTTCTATCCTCACCTTGCTTCCTTTAGGCGTGTGCAATCAGTCTTGCTTGCTTTACCCTATTGCTATTGCTAGCATTAGCACTACCTCGACGTCCCACAGCTGATTCTCAAGCAGCAGATTCTGGGCATGGAGATCCAATTTCTGATTCACCTGTTCCAAGGAAGAGATAGAATATCTAATTCAATTAGCAGATCAGATGTAGCATTAGTTCTTTAATACTTTATTTAAGGTGCGAATGCGGGAAGGTGCCTAGCCTTTACATATGAATCTGACTCTACCTTATTCAATTCAAGTAGGCTGTTTTCGGGATAGTGCTAACCTTCCTAGAATATAAGTCTTTCGATATAATAATCTAATCAGGCTAGAATCTTCTTCCTTTCTATCCCTTGATGTGAAGAAAGGGGAAGGGATCGTCATGCAAGAACTAGAAGAGGCTCCTCTAAGAGGTGGTCCTTCCTTCTATTGATCGGTTGAGTCGACGAGAGCTTTCCGAGAGATTCTCATAGATCGGATGATCCCACGACCTATTCTCAGTTGGGGAATCTTCCTGCGACTAAGCTATTTGTCTGGCCAGTCGCTTCTCTGTGGGCTCTTGGGAAAGAGTCTCATCTGGGAATTAGTAAAAAACAGTACCAAAGAGGGCGGCAAGAACTCCTTTTTCCATGAGCTTTGGCTACTTACTTTAGGTCATTAGTGTCTCGTCAACTGGATGGGATATTCATTCTTAGGGCCTTGAAGTGGAAGAAGCCCCGGCTGACTAAGCCAATGAAGAGAGAATCAGGCAACGTACTGAAATGGGATGTGAAAGGTGAAAGCCTTACCCTCCACACTCTTTTAGAAAGCTAGCGCCATCTATCTGTCAGCAAAGCCCCCCTTTTTTTAATAGTAATATAAAATCAGACATGAAGGGGAATCCAGTCTTAAAAGCTCATCTGACCCTTCTTCCCCAGTTCCTAGAAATGCCATCAAACCCGCTTTCCCACTCCCTGAAGCCGAAAACTCGATTTTCATACTGGGCTACTAAGTTAAGTATTAAACTGCCCGAACCCGCCCTATTGAAAGTTCTATCATCAGTTCATTTCTATCCCCGCCCCGAGGAAAGCCCTACCTAATAGCTAGGGTTTCGGTTTCGTTAGCGTCAGGCGAAAGAAGGTAGCACTTGAGTTGCCTCCGATACCATAGGGAAGCGGCCATAAAGTCTTGGAGGCATGGGACAAAGTCTACTGTATCTACTGTTCCAGTCACTCGCTTCAGTAAGTTCCGCCTCGATCATAGCTCTCTGCTCCGAGCTATGCACCATCTGCACTTCCCGTTCAAGTATCTCGGACCGCCGTGAAGGTATCTGAGGAATGCTGCACAATCAGACTCATCTCTCTTATCTACAGCATCCGCGGCAGACGATGTTTCACTTATAATCTGAGACAAATTCAATAGTTCCGGCTGAGAAGACCACCAAAGGGAATATCCAAGGTACACGCAGGGCAAGAGTCTATTTACCATATCGGACAACGGATATCTTTCTTTTTCAACCTTCAGGCTCGGACCAAATGGTTCCAGTATAATTCTGTGAGAACATGGCAAAAACCTCAAAAGGAATGGCTTAACTGGGCAGAGCGTATAGAGAGTGATGACAAGATTGTCGAGATTTTGAAGAATGTTGGCATCTACGAATGCATTCCATTTTCCAAGCAAAATATCCCCGCTCGATGATCGCTGTAGCCCTTTGCTTCTTGAGCACATCTACCCTTTGACTTCGGCTTTGGGTTGATTCCATTCCTTCGGTCATGGACGTGTCCTTGTTAACTAGCTTGCCATTCTACGGACTGGATGTGACTGTGGATATGTTGACTACTTGGAGTGATGTGAAATTTAATGCAGATAATACACATATCTCTTTCGGCTCCTGCGCTCGTAGCGAGATGGGGAAAGGTGAGATAAGAGGTCAGGAGCATTGTGCCTTTCTTCTTCACTTTCTTAGTCATCATCTTCTTTGTAATCCAAAAAGTATGATGTCTAAGGAATATGGCCATATTGCCATAGCTTTGGCCTCAGGCCGTCTCCCCCCTTTTGTCCTTTATCACCTTTACAGAAGTGACAAAAAACCTTTCAAATCTTTCTTCTCCAACTCCTCTTAGTCCGCCTACTACTATTATCCCTTCTCTTCGACCATCGACCCTGCTCCTCTGGCATTAAGGCCAGGAAAGGAATCAGTGCCAAAAGCGGCTACGACTACGAGAGCAGTCAGCCTTATAACTTTAACACCGGTTACGTTCTTCTTGTCTTTTGCAGCGGTTAGGAATTCAATAGCAGTTGATTCAATTGCTAGTCTGACAACGGCTTATTCTTGAACAAGAACCATGGCATTCTCTGCCTACTCTTATTCTATGTCATTTGCTTGCCTTAGTAAGCCTTCAGCTCTTCGAATACAAAAGGGATTAGATTAAGTCAGTTACTTCCCTGCCTTTCCCGACGCCTCTGGCTCCCTTGCTTCTAGACCTCAAAACAGCTTATTCGATCACAGTTGATTCCGTGCCTGAATGTGAAGTCTGTCCCGTGATCCGATTAGTGGCATGCCCTTTCTCCTAGTGCCGTCACTTCCTAGCAGACATCTGTCCATTCAATCGGAATGGATATTTCTAGAGGTATACGTGATTTAGCGGTATCCCACTTCTCTTCCTGAAAGTAGATACAAAAAGGAACGCTCTTTCTTACTTATTGATTGTACGGCATTCCATGCAATTTCAACTTAGTTTCTATTCTGTCGAGAGGGAAAGCCAGCGAATCAACATTATTGGACACAAAGAAAATTCACTCTTTCTTCTAATCAACAGAAAGGGAGTGTTGAATTGGGACAGGAAACTCTCATAAGCCAGCCAACAAGCCTAACCGTCCCTATGTCATCGGGGTCAGATACCCTGTAGCCCCTCTTCCCCTGCTGCAGCTATTGAATCCGGAATAATGCAATCAATCCTTACTTATTATACCAACATAAGCATAAGACAGCAAAGAAGATATGATATCCCCGAATCGAAAGCCAGTGCCAGCTACTCCTACTGCTATTGATTAAAGATCGACAATCTATTCGCCAAGGGACAGCCTTCTTTTCTTTATATTTTATATACTGATATATGAATTTTAGAATAAATAAAGAGAGGGACTCTCAACAACGAAAACTGACTCGACAGCGACACTTGACTCCTCCACAAAAGAAATTGCCTCGGGGAAGAACGAGAAACTGGCCTCTTTGGTGGCATTGGCATAGAAAAACTACCTCCTTTTCTCTCTTTTTCTTAAGCTTAACCCCTGACTGAGCTCTTAGCTTTCAGGGCATTGCCCGCTGACTAAGACGACTACTGCCTAAGAGGCTACACTGTCTAGCTTACTTACTACCATGCGGCGCTTACTATCAACAGAACCCGGCCGCGCCATCCCTTCGGGTCGGGCTACCCGCTCTTCCTTTGCCGACACACCCCCTCTTACTCCTTTTCAGGAAGAAGGGACGAACTCCTCCGCTTTTCCCTGAGAAATGACTGACTAAGCTAAGATAAGAATCCGGGGGGCGACGGGCTACATAATTCCCTTACAGAGTTTTGGGACTGAAAATGAAAAGAAAAAGCTCGTTCTCCAACGGGTTGGAAGCGCCTATTGGCTAGGAAAGGAGCTACCTTAAATTAAAGGCAAGAAAGACTTTTTTTTGGGGGTCCTTGCTTACTAACATAGAAGAAGCAGGAACAGATTCAGCATCTAAGGACTGAGATGAATCAGAATCTTAACAAGAAAGTTTCTTTCCTTACTTTGATCGCGTTTTTCCGACCAGGTCAACACATTGGGGGCGCCCCTTTTTTGTTATTTTTAAGAAGGAGACAGAATCACGATCAACCGGCTTCTTGACATTGGCATAGACTCGCTAAGGCTTGGCTTCCTAACTCAATAATAAGCAGGCTTGCAGACCTTGGTCTATGACCGATATAGGCGAGTTTATGCCACTTTGAATCCACCGAATGGGATCTTTTCTTACGCCCCCGTGTCTGAGGGACCTTGTCTCCTGTGCCTGATATACCCGTATTGGAACAAAGGACTTCGCCCCTGTCTTAGCTGCTTTACTTAGCGGCTTTAGGACCATTTCGGGCCTATGGCACGGCACCGCCTCTTCGGACCTGTATTAGCTCTTAGCTCGGTTAGAACATTGCGAACTTCCCCGCCTAGCAAGGTTGGTGCGAGCCTCCCTCCACAGTAATGATCTTCCGACCCATACATAAATAGGTCGCATCTTTGGGCACTTACTCTTGCAGCATCAACCGCTCAAGAACCATACTAAGACCCTTTATTGATCGAGGAAGTCCCTTGGGACATAAGAAAAAAGTAGATAGCCCTTCCACAGACGAAAGAGCTCAAGGCTTCTTAGCGGTCTAGCTTCGCTACCTGCATTCCTGAGTGAGGAAAGACCCGTGCTGGGTTAGGCATACTCCTTGGTTGTTGACCTTGGGTTTGGCCGAAGACCTATTACTGGAATAGGGACTACTCGGGCAAGACTATTAAGACCTTGCGCCTTCCAGAGAGATGAGAGGTCTCAACGAGCCTTTATAGGATAGGCTTGGTTTGGTACCTTTATAGGTCCCCGCCTATAGTATAGAGTATAGGCTCGTTTTCTTTCATATATAGATAGGTTCGTTTAACGCTTAGCATGACTGTACTTGGCTATACAAAATACAAAGAAGGCTTCTTCCCTTAGAACAAGTGAAGCTCGCTTATTTCACTCTCTTCAACAGAAAAGGAAATAGGAAAATCCTTGATCGTAGATCGATAGAAGGGAATTTTAATTACTTGAAAATCTTTTGCTTTTCTTTCCTTAAGGGCTAAGGTAAGGGCATCAATCGAAAGATTTGAGCTAGTTCATCCAACCTCACTTACTTAATTAGTCTTGAATTTGAAGGGAAGCATCACTGGTCATAACCTCCTTGCTAGCTCATGAAAGCCGGTTACCGAGTGTTCTAACCCGGCAAGAAGGCCTGCGCAAAAGAACGAACAACGAATGGAAGGCAGCATCCTGTGTCGAAGGCATGTTCCAGTAATTGGTGTAAAAGATATGCTTTATGGTCAAGGTTGGATCAAAGCCCTTCCTTTTTTTTCGCTTCAATGCCTTTTGACGACAGCTCAGGAAGTAACAAAGATTGCTTTGAAATGATCAAGTCAATTCAAGGATCCTCTTGGAACGCTTTGACTCGAGTCGCTCCTTCATCACATTTAGTATGTGACTTGAAGGGTCAAGCAGATAAAGACTCGTCTACCGATCCGAGAGGGAAGGTTTCAATCTTGCAATCAATAGAAATTTACTTTCTTTGGTTTGGGAAGGGGCGGTCACCCGAAGCGGTGTAACTTGATAGTCTTTTAAAGAGCGGAATTACTGCAGAAGTATAGGACGCTCACTCTCGACTCGGCATTCTTATGAAGAAAAAAGAGATTTGAGCAGACTTAGAGACGAGACTAGTGAAATTAGTTATGGGCCATATGCCCTTCATTGTTGAAGAGCTCCTTTCTTGATCTAGCATCAGATAGGGAGGCAGCGGGAGGGAATACTATAACAGACGAAGTTCTCGGACACAGCAAGCTCCATCTAGATCTAGACCCACACTGCCGGTCCCGCATAAGCACCTTTCTCGAGGCCACCCTGGAATGTGTATATAATAATAAGATTTTTAGACCCAACAGAACCTAGGAGAGGAGAATTTTCTGGGACTAGCCCGCTTTCCCTGACCTGCCTAACTGTTCTGTCTGATAAAGCAACTCGAACAAAGCAAAGTGAGAAGAGCGGAAGTCAGGCCACTCGATAGGGGAAGAAGAAGGTCGAGACTGTGATGCTGACTGATCTTCATACTGGCCTGATGCTGGAGTGGCCATGACCATATCTTTAGTCTTGGGCTGCATAGTGTTCGGGTCTCCTCAGAAATTAACTCTGAAAGAGTTGCTTCAAGATTTTGGGACCCTGTAGACCATGTGTTCCGCTTAGGGGAAGATGAGTTGACTCCACAAAGAAGAAAATTCTTGCCCCTCCCACTGCTACTTTCACTGGTTAAAACCCATAGGCAATTGGCACAGGATCTGATGCCCTTACTTCGGCTACTAGCTTCACAGAAAGGAAAGATGCTTCAGAGCTTAAGCGAAGCGATCTGTCTTTCCGCGATTAAAAAACTTCTCTTTTTCCCTTTGACTTTTTTGTAAACTCCTTTCCATCAATCCGATCTCTAAACCTCACCTGAAGTGAGCTTCTTCGAACCTCGATCAACATTCCTTGGCGGCCTTATCTTGATGTTTTCCCCTTCATTCAATGAAATAACCGTACTTACCTCTTTTCGAACTTCCTTCCTGCTTTCATAGCTTCTTTTCTTCCTAGCTTCCGGGCTGACTACCTCTTTGAGGTGATCGTAGACCATCATTTCAGCTTACTACGACCGATGGGATTGGACGCGACGCACCTTCTTCTTTTATTTATATCCCGGTTGATAAAACACATCCCTTACTGCTGTACCCAATGTCGCTATCGTACTAGCCGGCGCTAAGGATTCACTAACCGTTACTGATTTATTCCTTTGAGACCTTCCTGCCATGGCATGGCTATGATTCGAATCTAAAACTTAAAAGTATGGTTGGTGAGCTGAAAGCGAACTGTTGGAGTAGATTAATTCAATAACCCTACTTGCCCTTGCGCCCTTACTGTCATTCTCGGGCTATTATCCCGCAATCTTATTTCTTTTTAATTAATTAAATATCTTGGGATTCCATTCCCATTTCTTTTCTTTCCCCCTACCCCTCGTTTTTGCTTTCTCTTTGCGACCTGGGATTACTAGCTTCAGAGATATTTTTTCATTAACCGTACTTCGCGCTTGCACTTTTGGTTCAATCAAAAAAAAAGGTCTGCTCTCCCGTTGCCATTTAAAGGAACCCTTAACGGCCTCGCCCTTAGCGGCCTCTATCAATTTCCGCAAACCTTCCAACAGCAGGGCAGGTGCTTTTAAGCGGCTCCTTTCCCTTCCTTCGAATCACTGAACTCAACTATACCGGGAAATAGAAGGTTAACAACCACCATCAGAGGTTCCTACCTTCCCAGCTCTACCAGGAATGGCTTGCTCTGTCGTTCAACTCCTTGCCTACCCCTTTTTTTTCGTCCCTGCCCATCTGCTTCGGCTATTGGTCTAGAAATGGCTGCAAGAGACTGCTCTGTGGGCCTAAGAACATCGGCTCTGTACAGGACTAGTACGTGGGAACATAAAATGTACTTGCTCATCTACTAGGAGCTTAACACCCTAAACTCATAGTCTTGCTTCGACTTTCCGAAAAGTCAGGTACGTAGCCGAAACCGAAAGTCTTAAACAGCCTTCCCCACCAACCCTTCCTTCTGGTTTGGCTATTGAATCTGACTCGATCCATTTCTTTTCACTGGTAACAGCAAATGTACTAGCTCCACTAAAAGCTCTAACAGGTGCGGAGCGAGCTCTTAATTCCATAACAGACCTTGGTCTTTGTCGCTCTCCGTTACTTTGACAAGTCAGCTCATTCGCCTTCTTATCTAGAAGCCTGGACTCCAACCCATCGCTTAACGCTCTCTTTCTTCTATTCGAAATAACCTCCTATTTATGGAATATTCCTGGGGCAAGAAGGTTTCTAACCTGTAAACCACTAGCTACGCAACCATTGCTTCCTAGCAGCTCTCTTACTAGCTGATGACTACCTTCCTAGGTAAGTAAACACCTCAACGACTATCTTGTCTTCTAATACTAAAATAATACTATTTATCAACCCTCAGTAAACTTCTTCTCGCTTTACGCCCTCGGATCACAGCCTTGACTCCACGTAAACCGAATGGCTTTGAACCGTACTTGGCGCTTGGTCACTTCCTAGCTACTAGCCTTCTTACTCGTTCGTTGCACTCACTGCTTGCTTTCTTCCACTAATATACGAAATTTTTGCTATTATTGGAATATTACGGCGTTGAGACTTAAACAGCCTGACATTTAAGACTCAACTCTTTTTTCTTCATTTTCATTTCAATCTGAGGAAGATTGTCCAGTAGACAGAATCTAGTTGTGGTTCCTTACCGCTACAGAAGAGCTTAATTGCGTGGGTACGAAGGCCCTTAGGTCAGCGTCAGCGTCCATGGTATGTACATCTATATATAGTTGAGGGGGGACAAGACAGCTTACGGTGAAGAGGGAAATACAATACCCCAACCCCATTTCAACCTCCATTTTCTTTCCATTTTGATCCGCTTGACCCGCTTTGGTTTAGTTTGTCCTGACAGGCGAAACTATGAACATTTCGTCAAGTGTCTGCCTTGCGGAGCTAGATTCCGCTTTCACAGAACTGAGTTGGTCTTGCCGACCTTAACTACACTTCCCCGGGAGAAGATGGATTTATTCTCTTTTAGAGATAACAATTCTTATTGGTTGGATCTTTACCAACATAGGAAGAAATAAGAAAGAAGGTGTAGCGGTCAAGGGACGAGACGAGAGAGACCACACTGACTAACAGGCCTTATAGACTGCACCTAATCGAAATACCTGAAGATAGAAGAAAGTGAATTATTCATGAGTATACAGAATAGTATTTGCCTCCGTAATCTTGCCACCAATGCATGGAACTGGTTCATCACCTGGAGAGAGAAGGATTGGGTCTATATTCATCTCAAGTTTTTTATTTACTGAAAATATCAAAAGCATTGTTAGGATCAAACTCGCTTTCAAGTTTCAAGTTGGATCTTGCCGGGTTTCACTCCTACATAAAATAAAGAGAAGGGGGAAGGGCTTTCAAACCAATATCACATCTATCACCGGGGTTTATGCACTCCCTGCTGATTCAATGAGCCCTGTCCTCATCCTGGTTGGGAAACCTCCCCGATCCATATCCATAGTAGGATCTCTTGAGTGGGCTTGGCTATCTCCTTGGCTGCTGGATCGGGCGGGAGATATGGGATTCGTAGATAAAAGACCGGTTACGCATTCAATACCATCGGTTATTCCAGCAAAAGTCAATCCAGTAACACCGGTTACGAAGATTTTTTAAAATCCCTCCTGTTGCAGCGGCAGGGAGAAGCGGATAGGCTGACATGAAAGAGTTCGCCAAAGAAGAACACCGGTTACGAAAGCAAAGGATATTCATTGCAAGGGCAAGGCAACAACAGGTATAGCAAGATGCCTTACCTTAGGCAGTATCTCAGTGAAGTTAAGACTTATATGCCAGTAGTTTAAAAAAATGATTCTTATAATTCATAAGTCATTTCTAAAGAATGATTCGATGATGTAACAGCGGAAGAAAGCCAGGAAATTGAATAAAGATAGACTAGACTCTCCTAAGAGAAGCTATTCTCACAACCTATCTCAAAACAGAATAGAAGATCACATGTCCCGGAAAGTACTCCGGAACTCACTCTCAAGACATTCCCTGAAGTCAAACTCTCTTCCCGGACAGTGACAGGAAGTGAACTCTATCTCCTATCTCACAACATAAGATTACTAAGACTAGAATCTGAACTCTATTCCTGAAAGTAAGTGATCAGACATAGACTCCTACTCCGGACATTGAAGACAATCAGTCCGGTAAGCTCTTGATAAGGGAAAGAGTACTGGCTAATCTTGAATTGAATGGATACAGTCGATCTGCCTACCTTTCTTGATCAAAGACTGGCACTAGTGACTCAAACTCAAAGATTGGGATATCCGACCGAATGGCACTAATAAGGTAGCACTTTTGCCCCTATATGGAGATCCACTATCCTATCCTGATTAGGAAGGGAATCTTTCCCAGGGCAGTTGAATCCACTCTTTATTACTTGACTGTCGGAACTGCTAACAACTAGAATGGATTGGCTTCCACTCTGGTCAGATTGTCTTCTCCGGGAAGGAATTGGTTACACTACTTGTATTGGTAAGCTCTCCCAATCTTGTCCGGAAAGCTGTTGAACTTCAGGTAAGAATCTATGACAGAGCAGTTCACTAAGGGAAGAGGTCCATTGCCAGGGAGACACTCAATTTCCTTCTTCTCTAATTTGAATTCTAAGTTGTAACCGTTGCTGGAATGTTTGATTGTTCATCCGGAGAATTCTTGTGTCGATTCTTTGCTTTGATTTGAAGTGCTTGTTCCTTTAATGCCTTTTCTACTTCTATTTAGATTAGAAGAAAATAGTCGTCACTTTTTGCTTCTTAGCTGCATCAGCTTGTCAAACTCTCTCCCCTTCACAAGCCAAGTCCAGGGAAATGTCCCATTTCTTTCATCATATGAGCCGGTCACGTAATGATTTGCATACGGATCCAAATCCAGAGACACCATTAAGAAAGTGGAACCCGGTGATGACCCGACTTCCGATACAACCGGAGAGACTTCCTATTTTGACTTGTCAATCTAGGAAAAGCGGAAGGACTACCGCAATCAGAAAAAGAGAAGGCAAGCAGAGCAGAAGTAGTTCGCAACAGCAAATATCGATTAGCCAACAACTGGGACAACAGAAAGAGCTGCTAGATTCTTTAATAAGCCGGAACCAACAAAGTTGCATTGACCAAGAATAAGAACTGGAGGAAGCACGCCACCAAGGCTTGCCTGACGTGGAAAAAAAAGTACTATTCTATATTATCCACCTTTATAGTTAAAAAAGTTCCCCGTAGAACGCGAGCTGGTCTCGCATCCCGCCAACGAGATAGTGGGGTCTGTGGATTCCCCGTGCTATCTTTCCTTCCTATTTAAGAACCATAGTTTGAGACTCTTGATCCCTTTACTAGAGAACATTTGGGGCTGACCCACCCTTCTCCCCTGCTCCTCAGACAGATCATATAAGTGATTATATAAATCGTCCAAGAGGGTACGATCCGTTTCATTATCCAGTCCCATCCAATCGAGGAGCTGGTCAGCTATTTTGTTTTTCCTTTTGACGGCTCCGATTTGAAGAAGCAAACGAAGCTCTTCGCTCACCCGTTTCCTCTTCGTTAGCAGGTCTTGGTCGTCGAGTGGGGGGGCGGGCTCCGGCTCCTGCTCATGAGCAGCAGGTTGGTTGAGATCTAGCTCCGGTTGGGGGGTGCTGTTTAGATCGAGAACCGGGCGTCTCGAAGGGCCGGCATCGCTTCCCCCGCCTCCAATGGAAAGAGGGAATCCTTCCATTGAAGACAGAAGAAAATCGATCCACTCGGCAAAGAAAATAAAGAAAGGGGCGCCCCAAGTCAAGCCCCAGTTGAAAAGCAAGGGAGTCATATAAACTAGGATTAGACTGACAATCCCTCCTTTTCTCATAAAAAAAAAGAAGCATCTACGGAAAATTGGAAACGCCGAAGTGAGCTGTGGCTTATAAATAGGAAGATGAGGAGATAATGGGCGAAGGATATGCATGATATTAGGTTGATTTCAAGACTTTAGATCTAGTAACGAAAGAATTCAAGACTTTAGTATAGAGAACTTTGACTTTTGTTGGTTCTTTACCAACTAACAGCATGGGACGCACAGGGCCTTTTCTCTCTATATAAGAAAACAAAATGGTTGACCAAATGCATGCTATTTAAGCATCTCTTGCGTGTGGGCCATTCTTTCTATTTTTGAAACAATGAGAACGTCGTGCAGATGCCCACGGAGCGGTGCCGTAGGCTGGCTGGTAAAAGAACCGGGAAGTAGAATGCCTCTAGTAACTTCAAGCTCTGCCGTCACTGACTTTTTTTCTTTCTGGCCGTGTGACAGTCTGTCTTCCTTACGTTATGCAAGGAGAAAGAACACCGCATGCTGGCTGCCCGTCTGAAAGATCCAGCTAAAGCGAATATCATCTTCCTCGAGGGTGGGGGACTCTCTATTTAAGTTCGTCACTTTAAGGCAAGGACAAGAGCTTCGGTGTAAGCACCAGTTCGAACTCTGACTTAGAATCCTACCTTATCTTCTATCTCTCTCAAAAATGGGTATTGAAGTTGGATCCAATAAACCACTAAAAGCTGACCCTCATAAGTGATAAGTGTGAAGATTGAATCCTGTAATATATTTCATATAAAAACAAAAGAAAAGGGAACTGGTTCACGCATTACGGGTGGATTCCTGTTACCTCTCTAAATGGAAGGGGGCACTTCACCGAATGGAGCGATAGGTCAAGGAGATAGGTAAAGTATGGAAAAAACCGGCAGCTCAAGTCCTAAGAGATACCCAACTGGGAGCGGAGAAGACCAGAGATGCCAAAAAAGAAAGGAAAGCAAAGCGGAGAGGACAAAAGCCAGCACACACTCAGACAGGAGAGCCCAACGAGAGGGAACAGGTAAGAATGAAGCCAATGCTGGTGGCTCAGGAAGTTAATCAGAATAGGCTTTTGTTGGTGCGACTATGAGCTTCTGGGCCTGTACGATTTCCTGTCCGAAAAGGGAATCCTCTACAGGAAGGGCTGAGGCCTTAAGCTCACTCACTCACGGTACACGATCCAATTGCTCATAAGGGCCAGTATTTTGCTCCCAACGGGTTCGGAGGCACGGCTAGCTCCCCGTCCCTTGGAGAATCACACCTTCCTTTCTCTTCTGCCGCTTTGATCTCTTGTGTTGTTGCCAGTGTGAATTTTCAATTCCGACGTGACTCATCTATCAGCTCTGGGCGAACATCAATATCTGAGAATTTCGTATTGAGCTCATCTCGCCTTGTGGCTTGCAGCTCTTTTTCTATTTGCCTTATATTGAGTTAGGTTAGTGTGCTTTGCATGGCATGCTTTTCTCGAAGCTCATATTGAAGCTCGTCGGTCAGGTCAAGAAGTTGCATTCCGCTAATCTAACTTGGTTCGAGTGGCTTGGTCCTCTGACAAGGACATCTCTTTCTCTGCTTTAGTCCAAAAGTCCATTAGGTCATGACATTTCTTTGATTAGACGATTATCAGGTGATCCAGAAGACCTAATCAATGAGATGTAGGGCTGTAACGTTCTTTATTCCTTCTTCATTTCATGTTCTAACTCCCAGTAATAGAATGGGAGACCTACACTTGACACTTGCTATCTTGCTTGATGGCTTTCTTTCATATTGGTTTCAGGTTCATACTCTGCTCCCTAATCCGGAAAGATCGTATGTCAATGTTCCCAGGGTAGGAACTTCCACTTTTCTTAGTCAGAGTATGGGCTTCGGTTCGGGACTCTGAATCGATCAATCGAATGGGAAAACTCCTTTCCTCTTTCTTTTCCCGCTTTCTCCCCACTCCTGCTCCTGTGGCTTACCTTCCGGGGGCATGAAATGAACCCTGAGGTTACTCTGTCCCTGGCATCTCTTTCTTCCCCTTCATCTTCGGGCAAGCGGGTGAACTCATGGCCTATTCCCTATTTGATTCTCTAGGCTAGTGGTCCCTTTTTGTCTGGCCATGAATAGTGAGTGGGACCTCATGTTCGCCGGGTAGCCATTCCTCGGCCTCGGGCATTCACTCTTATCTTTAGCTGTCCGACCCCTCTTTTCTTTCCTTTGTCGGAGATGACTTTTTGGATTGCTGACCTAAGCTCAGACAGGAGAGAAGGTGATAATTATCAATCGAAGGCGATCACTACTATCATGCTTTCTTTCCTTCCCTTGGGATAGCGCCTCTGTTCTTCATAGCAGGAACTCTTCCTTTCCTTCACCCGGCCTCACGGACAGATATGATAATTGCATATAGAAAGATCAGGGTCCGTAGACAGAAGCTCCCGAAAGGAAAGACGGTCCTATCTTCACTACTACAGTACTACTAGTACAATTAGTAGTTTCTACCTGCCGCGGTCGCAGTCCTTCCTTCCCACACGAATGAACAAGGTTACTTGAAAGATAGTTCCACTCGTTGAAAGAAGAATTTTGAATAGTGGTAGTTTCTGCCCTGACTTATAGACATAGAAATGCGTTTGTCATTGGTACCTGTCTTTTAATTGTAATTGGCTATGGGCCCTACTATTCAACATACTGGTAGAAGGGAATTTCTCCGCGGATTTTCTGAACCTGATTAGCCTGCTCCTTAGCCTTCTTCTTGAGCCTTGGAATAAAGCCTTACTCTAGCTATCGTTGAACTTCCCAACCTTTCGTGATCTAACTACAAGGCGTGGGATAGTCTCACCCATTGGGCTCTTGTTACTTTATCTTAGCATCTTACTCTTATTTGATCTCTTAGTAGCCTGTTAGCCAGTCTTAGGAAACCCCTAAGCTTTAGAGTAGACCTAGGGACCCCTTCTGAATTTTATAGGTGAGTCAGTCAGTCTGCATACCGATCAACCGGCCCCAAAAATCATTTTTTAGAAAGTGGTGGTTTACGCGCATCCAGTTCTTGGAATAAGGGAATATCATGGAGTGGCAAAAAAGGGGATCTTCTAACTGCCATGCCTAAGATATCTTTTCTTCCCAAACCAGTCTGGTCAAAGCAACGGGATGACAGATCGACCTAAGATGGGAACTGCTTCGAAGCCCAAGGTTAACTCAGTTCAAATCAAAAGGCTTCCGTTCAGCCCGAAAAAACTACCTAGCAAGGAGTGAAAATCCACTGAGAGTGTCCTCGTCAAGGAAAAGGCTCACTACTAGTTGAAAGAAAGGCGGATGAAAGAATAAATAAAGAAGAAGAGGTGCTTTTAAGCGGAAAGACGTTAAACACGAACCGCCAATGCTGGAACCGCACCCCATAGCGGCACCGTTTGCCATTCATTCATGAACTGGCACTGGCTTTCATCTAGTTCCAACGATTCCTACTTCTAACTACTCTTATTTCACACTTTCCAGGAAATTCCAAAACCCCAGGAAGAAAGGACACTAAATCAAGATCTATTCTAATTGAAGGGGTGCAACGGCACCCTAAGCTCATTGGGCTTGACTTGAAGAACAGGAAAGAGCGGACTAGCTAACCTAACTGCAAAGAAAGCAGTCGCAGCCGGGGATATCTTCTTTTTTGCTGGATGTCGTGTTTGCGCACCAACAGGAGTCGGTCCTTGGTTGTTTCAGTACATTCAGTTCCAAGTCAATTCAGTTCGCGTAGTTCGTAGCCATCGTTCGAGGAAAGAACCTGTATTACACTACACGGATTCATTAACTTTCAATCTGGAAATTCCTACCAAGCAGATTCCTTTGCTTTAGGGCAGGAATAGCGGGATAGTTAGGGGGCTTGTCTTTAAGCAGACTCTCTTTGCAGTCTTACCCGATCTAAATCTTCCCGCGGGACCTTCTTCTCCTTCCATTGAGGAAGAGCCTCCTCGGGTCCTACAAAATATAGGACCCCCTTTAATTTAAGTCGGGAGGAGCAGATGGCCGTCAAAGCCCTAGAGGTCTTTGAGCGCCAGATGCGAAAAAAGGTCTTTCTGATGCTGAAACCCTTGGGTTACGCGGTGGAGAGCCCCCATGACCCTGATATTGATCGGGTTGTATCGATTTTCCTCGTTAATGTCGAATCCCCTGAGTTTAGGTTTTATCTGCATCATATTGTTAACCCAAACTCCGACCTCTTTGCGGCCTTTTTAAAACAATGGGAAGATTTCCATTATCCGCCAAATGGGCCGGGGATCTAGGCAGGGGGAGGAGAGAGGGGAAGATGGTCAGAAATAGAAAGCTATTGGACATCAATGGTATTGGACTTATTCGTATTCTATTCTAGTTTTTAGAGGTAGATGTGGCCTTTCATTCCTTAGCTTAGGGAGTGAGAGGGCTAAGGGGAATGGGTGGGTGGCCCCTTACGCGCTTTTTTAGGAGGAGTTCAGTGTAGTCGACGGAAGCTCATATAGGAAACGAAACTAAGACCTATGGTGCCATATAAGATAAGCATTTCCAGATCGGGTAAAGATTTCGAGATTAGAATTGAGTGAGGGCAGCGGTTCAGCTTTAGGTCTCGGTTCAGATGCTGGCTCAAGTACTGGTGAAAGTACCTGAAGGTGACATCGGCAGGAGAGGCTCCAGCACTGGTTTGTAAGGGTGAAGTCATCATAAGTGGTTGACTGGGCCTAGGAACGACCGTCGGGGCCCGCGAGCTTTTAAGGCAAATTCATCGTTTTTCGCTCGTGTTTCATGCGTGCCTGTATGAATTGCATAAGTCATTGTGTTTTGGCGGTGGAGAAGTACAGAAGTGAACAGTGTGTTAGTATTTAGTTGTGCGAAGCATTGTTGACAAGACTTACTCAACTCACTGCTTTCACCTGCTTCCGGTGACAACTACCACTCTCTTATGAATGGGAGAGTAGAGTACCAAGACATAGGGGTTGGCCAGCGAAGGCGGTTTCTTTAGTACCAGATATACGTATTTCGAATTCTTTTCATGGCAGTTCGCACGAAAGATAAGGAAAACTGAAAAGCTTCTCAAACCAGAGTAGGAATTCGATCAATTGCTATCAATGCCAGGAGGCAGATCAAGATTCATGGGAACGATAACCTTTTCCGAAAAGAGTAAAGCGAGAGATAGGATAGATGAATAGGTTTAAGCCTTTATCCGCTTGGAGGGATGAATTTCAAATTTTTAAGGCTTCGTTTTTCTCCGGCAAGCAGCTAGGGAAGCATTTATTCCCAAGCGATAGGGCTTGGAATTCATATTGATGCCTTAGTCCACTCCGAGATAGAAAGATACCAATAATGGAAAAAGATATGCTCTCCAACAGTAGGTTGATCAGTTACTTTCGGTAGGGACGGGAGACTGCCACTGATGGGAAGGCGATAAGAAGCCTGAAAGCGATTCTGACACAAGATACGATGACAGGAAGGGAGTTCGATCAGAAATAGACAGAAAAAAAGGCTGCTAGGCTCCTTTCTTTCTCATAGGAGGGGTTCGCATCCAACCCTTATCGATACCCCTCGCTAGGACATTTAAGTGAGTCGGGTTTCGATCCGGCTCCGAAATGAGGCGGTGTTACCAATGACTCGATACTCCGCTGCTACCGAATGAAGTTCGTCCTTCCCCCCTTTCCCTATAATAAAGTGCAGGCCCCCGTAGATAGATGTCCCATATAGCCCCTCCTCTCCGGGGTTGGGTCGAAAAAGAATCGAATTGGGTTGAGAGGAGTTTCTGAACCGGGGAGGATGGATGAATTAAGATAGTGAAGATGGTATAGTTGGAACTGAACCCAACTAATGCGAGGACCGGAGAATTAGATGGTCTTCCTGAACAGGCTTTTGATCTAATGAAGAATGACTGGAAATGGATTCCCGGGGGGGTTAGGATCACGAGATTTGAGGGAAAATGAAGAGGAATAAAGAACCTTATTAGGCTTACAGCAGGAACTCGAATAAGACCGGACTCTCTCGACGAAAAGGCCTGACAAGGGAAGGAGGTGAATACTCGAAAGCCAAAGATCTCTTTCGTCTCGTCCCGTCAGTAAACATTACTTTCTTCTGGCCCGAAGTCCCTTAGTTGAGTGCCGCTTTGAATCTGAAGGAAGGCAGTGGGAGATACTTCCTGAACCGAGTGAGGTATAGACAGATTAGATTATACCACTGTGTTGTGGCGAGACCGAGACTAGAGGTTCTAACTCGAAACCCTAAGAGAAGAGCCCCCACTATACTAGTTTCCCCCCGAGTAAAATCTATAAGACTTTCATATCATCTAATAGACTATACTAGCTACGTTCATCTACTCCACTCGCTGCCGGAGGACAGACAGATTATACTCTAGCTGGAACGAAGGTACGAGCTCTGCCCCCGAACAAGACAAAATGAAGAAGAGGCCGAACAAGCAAAAAAGGAAAGAGGGAAGGAAAATCCCACTCAACCTTCTTCAACATTCGTTCGGATACTCCTTATGACTATGATTGCCCCCCAAAGAAAGGCGTTCATACCAAGCCAATACACCTACCCATCTATCTATTGCGACTACTCCCCTATTATGGGGTACTCGAAGACCGTTCAACACACGAACTAATAGAAAGGGAGAAAGCTCAATCGAATGGACAACCTTAGCCCCAGCGCGAAAGACAGGATTCGAAGCCGCGGTACAGATAATCAAACTTTCTGGGAGATCCCAGACTTGCAATCAATCCCGATGATTATTATGCGGAAACCAGCTAAATCAGATCCTTCGGTCCGGGTCTCCTTCTAAGAAAGCAACCAACTCTGTTAGCAGTTAGCTTTTCGATGAAAGAATCTTTTATTGACTAGGATAGGTGGCTCGGAATTCTCTTTCCCGTTCCAAGAAAGCACGACTCTCGACTTAGGTCTGGCCTCAGGTTGGAGACAGGTGGAATGATGAAGCAGACGACTTTTTAACCTCTGACACCGGAATGTGACCTTCCTTCGTTCGACGCCGACTCCCGATTCAAGGCGACGAGTCTTTCAACTTTGACAACGGGGGGGGCTACCTTTGGACTCAACTCTTAGTGGAATTTGCCTCATAACCTGACTTGATTGATTCACCTTGGTTATGTAACCACTAAAAGAGGTGGTCGAGACCTGACTTATTCTGTTCAGGCTTGTGAGAGTTCAATCACGCTACAATCAGACGATTTGATGCCGGTGCAGATGAATTTTCTTTATTATAGTCTGATCCGCTAAAATAGTCTTAATTCACCGGATATGAGAAAGAAATGAATGAAAGAAGAGGGGTTTACGAAGTCCTTCAAGTTGATTGAAGGTCTGGGCCAAGCAAAGGCAAAAAGGAAGGCTTCTTCCCTCTCCTGTCTGGGAGTAAGATAAACCTTGCCTTCCCTGGATACTGGTCCCAAGGTAGGAGTAGCGGCTTAGTTAGTGCACGAAATAAATGTGACTTTTGGCACATAAAGGTCCGTATTCGGTCCGTCAATGGCTCTTTCTCCGAGGCCAGAGGTAAATATAAAGGGTAACGGCCGAAAAAGATAAATATCAATATTGTATTCGAATAGCCTGCTTCCCCCCATTACTCAAGGGGGAAAAGCTTAGCCTCCCATTCTTTCATTCTTTCAACAATAGAGGACTAAAACCTGCTGCCTATTTCCTCTGAGCTCCTTAGCTTGTAGTTATCATTACTCTCCTAGCTGCGAGTAGGAAGCTATCGGAGTAGCTTCCCATCTTTCGACCAAGATTCGCAGTTCTTTCTTATTGTAAAAGGGTCCGCTATCCTATTTCATATCTAATATAGGAAGTCAGTGGTGGCATCTCCTGCTTATGCCTGCCCTTTTCCTCTTCCTTCGCTTCGCGTCTGCCTATCTATTATGAAGTAGGGAAATCAAAACCTGGGTACCACCCGCCAGTTGCTAGTAGGACAGCTCTTAGAGGAGCGGCCATTTTGCAAAAAAGGTAGGTTGCTGACTTGAGGACTCTAATAAGCTGTAAGACGGCGGGAATATGCAAAGAAAGGTTTAAGAATTCCACAGTCTTGAGGCTATCCTATTACGAAATTTCGTAAGTAGTATTCGAAATCGCTTCGTCAGATATTCGGGAACCTATGGTCGCTTAACGATTCGGTTAGCCGCCTAGTATGGTAGTTGTCCTGAGGTTTGGTTAGCCCAGGCGGATGCAGTTATGTTCCTAAAGGCCGCGGGCTGATAAGAAGAGCGAGGGGAGGGTTTTTTGCTAAAACCCCTGGATTTTCTAGCTTAAAGCTTTACGAAATCACAAGAACAAAGAATAACATGATTCAGAGAGATAACCTGGTCTTTAGACACTCGCCCTACTTCTAAGGATAGATAGAAAAGGTTGGGGAGTGCCAGATGCGGAAGCAGTTCCAGTCCCAGCTGCTGAGGTGGCGTAGTGACAGGCGAGAGCAATAACAACAGAAGCAGCGAAAGATCCTGCAGTAGTATATTAGGTTGTTTGCGGTGGAATAGATTCAAGCGTCCGGGCCAGTAGATCCAGAGCAAATAGGCGTTGACTTAGTTGCTTTTTTTTGCAGTGGATTCTAATCCCGATGTTGATCCGACGCAACTTACCGGTGATAGTCGCAGCACCTGGAGCTTTCAAGGGAGGAGTTTCAAATTTCAAGCAATAAGAAAATAGGCCTTTGCCGCTTCGGGACTGCTTACTTACAACATTTCGAACACTATCAGGCGATGATGCGGGTGAGGAGTTAGAAAAAGTCAACAAGGAAAGAGCCGAATCGAAGACTTTGAATGTTTACGGAAGGATTTCCGTTCCGATCCTCAAAGAAAGGTCAGTCACTTCACTAAGAAAGGAAGGAACAAAATGACTTGTTGCTGGGTCAGCTCTTACAATTACAAGAAGTCAAGCAAAAGCCAATGGCGCTAGGCCGGCAAGAAGATAAACTCGATCCGATGCCCTTACCTGACTCTGATTCGAACACAAAACTCATTCCTTGCTCCGTGGGCAGGAGCGAACCGGGGAACTCTAACAAAGAACGTGAGGAAAGGCACTGCCGCTGACTAAGATGATAGGCGCATGGGGACAGACCTTATACTCGTACTCCCAACCGTCAGACCAATCAACCATAAGACACTAGGCGATGGTCCCACACAGGTAAAGCAGCTACAAGAACTAAAAGAATAAGAAAAGGGTTTTACAGCGCCCCTGACACATCAATTTGAATCCAAAATCGAAAAGAAAGACGTTCCTCACCCTCAAGACAAAGAAAGCTGTACGTACGATACGATTAGGATCAGAGAAAGAACTGCTATGAACTCAGGCACCCATAGAAGGTTTTCCTGAACACGGGATCTAAGCCTAAGCTCGTTGGACTTGCTAAGGGAACCTCTTTCGAGATGCGAAGAATAGCCCTAGTCTGATAGCGGAGTTAAGTGGAGGAGAAGAAAGACAAGCAATACAGAAAGGAAGAGCTCCAGGGTTTGTTTAACGAAGATAATGGCTCACCATCACAGGGAATCTCAAAGCCCTGACGTTCGGACGTTAAGTTGCAAAATCTCGCTGATGTAAGGATCAATGATGGACACAGCGAAATTAGGATAAGCAACAAAAGAGACGGCTCCGTTTGCCAGAGATGGCTGTACTCTTGCGAGCATCGTCGAAGGTATTCCACCGACGATCTAGGACACAAAGAATGCTGCCAGTATTTACGCCGACCCTAGTAAATGGGACTGTATTGCTTTCATTTTCATTGCGCCGATGGAATAAGAATTCAATGGAGGACTTCCTGGTGCGTGCCAATCATTCAAGTGGTGATCTGGCATCGTGAGCAGAAGTCGATAGAGGAACGAGGCAGCCGAGACCGACTCACCGCCACATACTATCCCAAAAGCTTTTATCTAAAAAACCTGCAGTTCCTCATGCACCTTCGCCTAGAGTCCATCAAAGGCCAGCTCCCGCACAAATCTCCTCTGCCCACTCTAGATGTTGCACTTTCAGAGCTTATAGCTTAAGAGATTCGTCTGCGAGTCCTGGCTACCTCCTGTTAGTGTAGCGGCATTCCCTTGCCGTCGTGTTTCTGGGTTTCGTGCCACATACATTGTCGTTTCTGACGGGCGTAGAAGGACCTTCCTTCCAACCAAGAAGGCTCTATAAGGGGAATCAAAACAGAATAAATATAGATATGTTATAGTATAAGTTTCCTTATCAAACCAGTAGCTTCAATTTCTAGAACAGCAAGGTAAGAAAGGGATAAGATTTCAGTGCCAGTGAGTAAGGAAGCGGGTGAGCTCTCAGGTCTGGGAGTTAAGGGCTAGCAGTACTACCTGTAAAAGGTAAGGGCCTACTAAGCTAGTTCAACAAGAAAAAGTAAACTAGATAAGTCAAGCCAAGGGAAGTTCTCTGCCAGCCAGGTTAACCTCTAGCCATCGAGCTTAACTTTTCGAAGTAGGAGTAATATCATACCTTCCGTAGTCTACTGTTCAAAAATCGTGAGTTCCCAATACAGGAAGTGCTATTTCTTGCTTAATTTCTTTAAAGTCAGCCAAAAAGCGAGCAGGGTAAAAGAGATTCGGATAGGAGCGATTAGTAGAAGGCGAATGAATAAGGTCCCTTCGATTGAAGTCATATCCAGTTGAAATCATAGGGTAAGCCTCGTAAGCCATTGTAGAAGGAGTTTCAAGTAATCCAGTTGGCGCGAAAGTTGCAGTTGTTGTCTTGGATAGCCAGTTCTAGGACAAGCCAATAAGCTCTTAAGCTCGGAGATTTGTCAAGTTCGTTTATCTCCAGCCAGCCCAGAGAGACTCTCTTGCCATTCAATTCTCGTTCTTTCATCCCTGCTCGCTATTGAAAGCCCTTCCAATAACACCATCAGGTTACAGTTATTTCCTTCCTCGAAAGAGTTCGAGTTTGATCTAGTATGAGATCTAATTACAGCTGCTAGTTTCGCCTCAAAAAAGTCTTACTTAATCCCCCTTCTTCTAGCCATCCAGTTGCAGTGAGAATTGCCAGCCATATAGTTTTAGAAAAAAGGTAATCTCCTCTAGTGTAAGTGCCAGTTTCCAGCCTTCTTCAGCCATGGATAATGGCAAAAACTGGACAGTATTCGAAGGAGATGAAGAAGATTCTGCCACTCTGCCAGAAATTGGTTTGGATGACTTACAGCCAACTATTTCTTGCATCAAACAGGGGAGAGGTCGGCCATGATCTAGCCCTTCGACGGATAGTTCGTCATCCGAAAATGTGATGATTTTTGGCGCCAGGTATCATTTGACTCATTGTTTCGGGGGAAGTTTGTTCAGGCACATGCGCGTTTCGAAGCACTCAACTAAACGATTCCCGATGTGCTTCCAATGTAGAAAGTCGCTCGGGGTTCACTCAAAGTGCGCTACATTCCTACTGAGCACCAGGTAGCAGATGTCTTCACCAAATCTCTGTCAACATCTCGCTTTGCCTTTTTGTTTTGCGTGGCAAGCTTCACATTGGAACCCCACGTTCAGCTTGAGGGGGCATGTTAGACATGTTTCTGTTGGAATTGATGGAGCGCTTTCTGGCTCAGCTGCAGCCTCATTAGAAGAAGGTTCGTAATCGACTACCTCTTCTTCTAATTGCTGGCTTCTCGTTCCTTCAAATTCTGCGTCAGTTGTTTTAGGGGTTCGCAAACTTGGCAAACTACTTCTTCTGCCAAGCCATCCACCAAGTCCTGTGCAGTTTTTTTGAGGCTGCCTATGAAAAAAAGGGGGAGTTCTTTGAACAGTTCTTAGCGGATAACTTAGATGGCTATATCATTGAAAAGCTCATCGACAGCATAGTCTACCCTATACTCGAGGTCGGCATCAAAAAAAGGAATTTTTCCCGCTCGGATTTCGATTTCCGCAACTTGGACAATTATGTGGCTATCCAACGGCACGCCTATATCTTTGATCCATGTAGCTTGAGCTCAAAACATCGATCGTTTTCCCGGCTCTTAACCGACTTAAAGAAGGAGGAGAGCTCCGTAAACTCTCAAGTAAAGCGCGATATTCAACGCAATCTTCTCGATTTCATTTTACAAGAATGAAGACTTTGTTCCTTCAAACAAGTAAGATCACTATTGGAATTGAGTGTATAAGGACCTTTCCATTTTCTTTTTTCGGTATGCTGCTCCGCGAGCAAGGAGTGCCGCGCACGAGCGGAGCGAAAACAAAGCAGTGGGAATTCTTCGTTGGGGGAAAATCCTTTGATTGCGTATTGAATATAGATCAATGTCTTTCTTGTTCCACTAGCTAGGACCAAATTATCACATGTCCATTTCGTTATTACAACCTTCTTTTTTGATGTCAAAGACCAGAAGCTATTCGCAAATTCTTATTGGATCTCGGTTGTTCTTAACAGCGATGGCTATTCATTTAAGTCTTCGGGTAGCACCACTAGATCTTCAACAAGGTGGAAATTCTCGTATTCCGTATGTACATGTTCCTGCGGCTCGGATGAGTATTCTTGTTTATATCGCTACGGCTATAAACACTTTCTTGTTCCTATTAACAAAACACCCCCTTTTTCTTCGCTCTTCCGGAACCGGTACAGAAATGGGTGCTTTTTTTACGTTGTTTACCTTAGTTACTGGAGGGTTTCGGGGAAGACCTATGTGGGGCACCTTTTGGGTGTGGGATGCTCGTTTAACCTCTGTATTCATCTCGTTCTTTATTTACCTGGGTGCACTGCGTTTTCAAAAGCTTCCTGTCGAACCGGCTTCTATTTCAATCTGTGCTGGACCGATCGATATACCAATAATAAAGTCTTCAGTCAACTGGTGGAATACATCGCATCAACCTGGGAGCATTAGCCGATCTGGTACATCAATACATGTTCCTATGCCCATTCCAATCTTGTCTAACTTTGCTAACTCCCCCCTCTCAACCCGTATCTTCTTTGTTCTGGAAACACGTCTTCCTATTCCATCTTTTCTCGAATCTCCTTTAACGGAAGAAATAGAAGCTCGAGAATCCATACCAAAACCTAGTTCACTCGCTGACTCTCTTTGCATCCATGGCTGAATGGTTAAAGCGATGGATAATAGAGTGGGTTCGATTCCTGCTGGATGCACTTTGAACGTTCAGTTCAATCGCTGCTCACTTATACATATAGCTCGCCCTTATTGGGGCACTTCACTCGCTCAACACTCGTTCAAAACATCCACTCCTTCTTCACGGAAAGAAAAGGGACTTAAAATCCCGCTTAGAGATCGAAACTATAGTCAGAGTAGGCCATCCATCATCTCCGTCGAGGCCTCGTTTTACCTTCCAATTACGATCCGTCGGATTGAAACCTCCATTAGATTCGGAAACTAAGGACGAGATTACCATCGCATCGGCTTGGATGTCCCGAATGTTCTCGGGTCGCCTCATATTTTCCTTAATCTAATTAATCAGCACCGGGTGGTGATGGAGATTTATTGCGGCCTTCTCCTGTTCATCAACTCGAACCTCATTCTTCTGCAGTTGATGTTACGATCAGCCGTGCTCTTCAGGCCATCTGCCGATTGTCAGCCTGTTCAGCTGACCTAAGAGGATTCCAATCACCCGGCGCAGCATGTTTATTCTCGGCGGCGATTACAGTCTCTTTCCCCAGGTAAGACTACTCCAGAAGATCAGCAGCCCAGTTGCTTCCCTTCCAGTCGCTTCCTCAGATTCAGGATCCCTATCTCAGGTTCGTCGATCCTCGTGAGTTTCTTATCTTGTTTAAGTCTTTTTGTCTTATCTTATGTCCCCAAAACATCGAGCTTACCTCATGTCAGTTCAATCTTCTCATGAACCTGAATCATTTGCTGAAGCCTTCAATCATTCTTGTTCTTGCTGGAGAAATGCTATGCAGGAAGATGCCCAGGAAAAAAAGAATAAGACGTCAGTCTCATTGCCTGCAGGGAAACAAGCCATTGGCTGCAAGTGGATTTACCAAGATCAAGCATAAAGCAGATGGCTCGATAGAGAGATACAAAGCTAGATTATTAGAACAAGGATTCCTTCAAGAATATCACGTCGAACCCCTTTAAAGATAGGGAAAACATTTTCCCCAGGTTGAAAAAATTACCACCATTCGTGGCATTCTTTCTTTGGCTGCAATCAAGAAGTGGCCCTTATTTCAACTTGACGTGAAGAATGCCTTTCAACAACATAAGGAGGGGGGATTCGCAAGAATAAGTTTCTATTCAGCCTCCTCCAACTACAGGCTTCTCTTCTCTGGTATGCAAGCTCAAGAAAGCGATTTACGTTACGGCCTCCGACAACTAAAGCAGGCACCAAGAGCTGACGAAGGGTGCCTTCTTTCAGAAATTTAGCTCGTTTTGCTTTATTTTTGATAAAGGGTTCCACTGTAGCCGTGCGGATTCTTCCATGTTTGTTCGTCGACGTCATGGTCGTTGCCTCATTCTTCTTTTATATGTTGACGACAACATTCTCACCGGAAATGACTCGCTTTTTTTTATCCATATGGATGAAGAGCTATTTGTGCATCTTACATCTGCATACCCAAAAGGGGGCGCTCTATGGTATTCAAGGGTTTTTTATGCCTTTGAGTCATCAGAAGAGCGTACTGGTTCCGCCTTACTCAATAGGGGCTTGGTAAAAAAGGTATATTGTACCCTACCTTTACCTTACCAAAGATTGAAAAAGGAAGCGCAGAAAAGACCTCCGGGTTATCAGACTTCCCGAATGGTCTTCGGGTTAGATAGTATGTAGAGATAGAAACCGGAATGGACGATAGGGGAGCTATTTGGCTGAAAACTAAAAGGGTAAATTAGTCTCTCATATAAGCCATTACTGAGTAAATTCGGGGGGGAAAGGGGTTAGTAAGCTTCTCGACCCCGGTAAGAGTTGAGTTCGTTGATCCCAGGCCAGGTCGTTGCACGGTAGGCGGCTTGGAGTAAAGGCAGTCAGGGTTGACGTCGTCGTTAAGGCTCAGAGTTGGAGTGATCTCCGGGTCAATGAAAGAGGTGAGACCGAATTGGAAAGGTTTGAAGAGCTAAGCTTTCATACTTGACCTTCCCCACGTTATGTATTCTATGATTCGAATCTCTCAATTACAAGATGAGGAAACAAAAGCTGAAATCAGAGGCTTATTTTCCGAACAAAGAAACATTATTCTATAACTGGGCCTGGGCATGCTTTCGCGATTGCTTTGTTTGGTTCTTAAATGGTGGGTCGATCAGTCTACTCGCCCCTTCGACCGGACCGAGAAAGGGCGTACAAGACTTTATTCAAGGAGATCGGGAAAGATCAATGCGAGAGCTAAAATCCATTGGTACAACATAAGAGATCCCTCCTTTGTTTGTGGGGGGGCCTGGATATTCGGAAACCCGTCTCATGCAATGCAATAAGGCGGTAATCCTGAATAACTTGCGGCGTTCGACTGATATCGACGTTCGGTTTACCTGTGCCTGCGTGGGGGAACGGCCCGGGTGCTCTTTGCCTTTATTCGAACCCGGCCGTCCGTGATGGGGCTTTTATTCTTATTTACGATGCCATCGGCGCTTTTCCCTCTGCTTTCCGTTTGGTCAACTCACGTACTAACTCGATCATAACATAAGAAATAGGCCCCACATATTTTTGATGATATGCCACAGGAATCTCCCAAAATAATAGATAAGGCCTAGGACCAATGGCACCAGCAGATAGCAAGACCTCGCCACTTCATCATTGCATATGGTCAGCCTAGCTGAAATGGGAATCAGTCTTTCTTGTTTTGTTGTTATAATAAGAATAGAATGAATTGGTGGATAGCTTTCTATCGGTTCCAAGTCCAAGTAAAGTTGGTTTGACCATGCCCATGGCTGGATATAGCAAGTGTACAGCGCGCTCCCAACCTCTTCATAGGCCAAGTTGCAAAGTCCACAAGCAGTGGATTGAAGGACCCACTTAAGTCTATGGAAAGGTTCTCAACTTAGGACAGATTCGTCTTATAAGATTGTGAAGTTCCCAGGCCCAGTTTTGGGATTTATTTCCACCCTCACCCTGGTCAGTAAGATTAAGATAGTAAGAAGGGAATTCTCTCTTGAAGGAAAAGTAACCCGAGAAAGGAGAATCCAAACCTTAGAAAGGGAAAGGGCCTATGACCAATCCACCCATAGAGAGAGGCTTTCGTCCGCTTTTGATTTAGCCATCGATAGATATTAGGAAATTGCTGGAACGTCAACCCCTCTGTCTTTCCTATGTCTTTCGTGAGAAGAAGGCTCATCAAGATGTCGTCGGATCACATTACTTTGCCTCCTTTTCTGCGGTGCTTATCTTGGCAGGGTTGGAATGGCCTTTAAAGCTAGCGATTTCGGGTGCTAGGTCCGCCGCGTCTGTGATGCGCTGACCAGACTGTGCTAGAGAAAAAAAAAAACCTTCCCCCCCAAGGTCATTTGATTGAGGGGTACCCTGCGCTTGGACAAAATATGCCATACCATATAGAGCAAACTTCCCCCTGGTTATGAGTGAAATTCACTTTTTTACACCTATGTGAAACGGGATTTTTCTCATTGCAATCTTGGTTTAGGCAGGAAAAGAAAGTTCGAACGATTTCTCCCAAAGGTTACCTTCTCACTTTCCAATGAATGGCATTCCGAGGTAATTTCATTTGATTAAAGGGGCCAAGAAAAAAAAAGAGAACTAGATACCTTTCTACGATTGAGGCCCCTCCTCATTCCTATTTTCATTCGAATCCTCCGATTACGAGGAGGATTGGTGCTTCTTTTTTTTGGGAGCCTGGTCTTTAACCTGGAGATAGAAGCCTTCCTTGAAAGGCTGAAAGCCCTTCTTCTCTCCAGCGGGGCCCGCTCTCTCCTTTCAAAACTAGGCCTCTCGGGGGGTCTAGCTGGATTGGCGCTAAGGGCCCTCATTACCATTTCCGGGGTAGCATCCGATATAGTGGGTCCTCATGATGCCCTCTGGGTCGGATTCGGGCACAAGGCTTCCCCTGCCGGAAACGGACTCTTCCCCTCTGTCCTCCCTAGGGAGCTTCAGTTCCGTAGGCTGGGCGGACTCGTCCTTCGGGGAAGTCTCTTCCGCAGGGGAAAGACATGGAGTCGCAAATACGCCGGGGCAGCAACCGGCTGCGACTCTACCCGTAGGGCAACCGGCTGCCCATCCCGTCGCGGAACAACCCGTTCCAGCGCAAGAACCCGAACCCGCCAACACGAGCCTCGGCGCACAGGAAGCTCGTCCTGCTGGCGAGGATGGGGGTTCAGCAAACGCTGCCCCACCAACATCAGACCAAGTGAAAGAATCATTGAGAGCCTTCCTGAATCAGTTTAGGAAGAGAAAAGTCAATGATTCTTTCTTGAACAATGCCGCGCGGGACCTCGACCTGGAACGGGCCACGCCCGAGAAGCTTCAAAAACTGCTGTCGATTATGGAAGAATTGTCCAATGACAGCAGAAGAAGACCAAATTCCGGTCAAAATGCGGCCGCCCAATTATATATGGATATAATAGATTGGGAAAAACAGGCTGCGTCGGGGAGTAATCACTCGTGATAGGGCATAAGGGGAGAGGACAAGGTCAAGAGGAAAAAAGAAATAAAAAAGAAAATCAAATGAATCCCCCGGTCGATAAAAGAAATACAAAAAATGTTTATTCTTGAGATGAACATCGCACTAAATAGTGCAACGCCTTTTTGTTCTTTGGCGAGAAATAAGAGCAGACATTTTTATGCGGTTACCTATAGAGTTTGGAATTAAAACTTCCGACTTTTAGTGAGTCTGAAATGGAAAGGAAAAAAAGCAGGATACGACCCTTTATTATGAGAACCTTGAGTCATGCCGAAAAAAGGGCATTAACTCCTCAAAACGTTATATCTCGGATAACAGGTCTTTTCAGTTGTAGTTCCATTGTCGTGGCTACCGAAAAACACCAAGTTGGTGGGTTTCATTTCCACGCCACTGATGCTGGAGTTGTCGAAGCCTGGGCTGGGCTGTCTACTATGGAATGAAGCTAGCATTGGAAGCTTTCTTTTACCGAATAGATGTGGAGACAGACAGTGTGGGAGCCGTGCTCCAACAAGACCCGAGCCTAGCATTGGACACATTGTGGATGATATTAAAGCTCTAATTTCTTCTTTTGATTTTGAAGTTTCTAATTGAATGCGGATACTCATAAGAATGGTAAGAGGGTGGCACATCAATTAGCTAAACTATCCATTTCATCATCAGGGATGGGGAAAATATGGTTATAGGAGGTTCCTGAATCCAATTCCTCTAATAAACTAAGGAGTCCTTCTGTGTAAAGTTAGCTAGTGTGGATTCGCGTAAAGCTGTCAAACAACTTACATTCGCGGAAACTATTAATATTCTCGGACACAACAACCAGAAGCCATATCTTTCGTCGCTTGCTGCCAAACAACCTATTGCTATTGACAAGAGCCGGTCAATGCCATTCAATGTCCAGCCAATAACCAATCACGGAAGCAAGCCGAATCCTTAGACTTAGAGAAGGCTGGAAGAAAGGGATCATAGCGGTGAAGGAGGACGACCGGAAGCATGTCTTTACTGGGAAAGCTGCCAAATCATTCATATTCTCGGAAGCTCTTGTCAAAGGATTTCATTCCTGCAAGGTGGGCATCGAAATCCGACATAGCCATAGACCGAGCAGTGGTTTTCGCATCCTAGTGAGCAGACTCTCTTTGAAGCTCATTGAGAACAGCCTCAGACTTTCCATTCTCTTTCTTTATATTTATATAAATTCCCTCCCCTCGCCCTCATCAGAAGAGAGCTATGCCAAAACCAAAGGTGCCTACCGCTAGTGCAACTCTTTCTATGAATAGAAATCTTCCTCTACGGCGGAAGGTGAACGTCAGGGATGACTCAGCTGGCTTTAACTATCTTGTGGGAATATGTTAGGAAGGAAGAAAATCTCTCCTCGAAGAGTTTGGGCACTGCCCCACGATTTCTTTGCCGTATCCCCGTCATCTTCGCTCACATTGATAAGAGCATTATCTAACGTAAGGAGATCTGTATTCACAGGTTCAGATTGCTGAGATCGTGAGCCAGTCAGCGTCTTGCTGCTTTCTCTCGAGAGCGTTATTTGCTTTACTTTAGAGAAAGAGTTGTTTCTTTCTCGCAAGCTCAGTGACCGGCAGACAGCATGGAATGAAAGAGCTTACTTACCGAAGTTTTCTAGATGAATCATTCCCGAGGTTCTTCTTTCTTCACTAGGAAAGATCTATATCTTGCTTGAATAGAAGATATAAGTGACCCACACTTGGGCGACTAGGGAATAAGAATCTCTTTTTCCAACAAACCCGTGCTGTGAGGAAAGCCGCTTGAAAGCAGATTGCTACTGAATTTACTGACTTGCTTGCATGGGTCAGACTTCAGGGAAGAATCTTCTGAAGCGCCAAAAAGCCGTGGCACCCTTCTACAAGACGTCGAATCAGGAGATTCTTTGCAAGCCTTTTCCCCTATAGAAGATCTCCCTTTTCGAAATGCTGAAAGTTCACTTCACCCAACTCTATACCGAGCTCTTTCTTCCCTGTTTCAGGATCGCTCAGAACAACTGGCTTCTTCACTCGTTGATTCCCAGATCTAAAATGCAAACCGGCTGCTTCGCGCATCTATTCTCTCCTGGCCGGTTTGGAGACTTGAAACCTTCACTTCAGCGGTTGTGTGCCCGAAGGTGCCTTTCTTTCCTTCTTGCCCGAGTTAAGCTCACTCACGCAGTTTCGCGTTTCCTGGTTCGCTTTCTACCTTTGTTTTCGTATTAGAATCTCCTATTTCAACCGTAGTTCATGCCAAGCAAGCTTCATGCTGAAACTATCTTCCGAAGAATGTCCTGCTTCTTCCCCTCTACTGTGCGGGTGCTAAGACTAGTTTTTTCATTTTGAGCGTGGTCATAGGTTTCCAGTTTTCGGAGCTCACTTTGCAGGTCAGAACTATCAGAAGACGAAAGATAACTTATTCAGACGAATAGTGTGCCGGTGCCCCCAAAAACCCTACATTAGCAGTTCGGGTGAAATCAGACTAAACCAAGGTCGGAGAGGCCTTAGGTAGTAATTGAGATGCCTTCAATTCAGACAAGAGATGACGCACGCTTCACAAGGAGGTGACGGTGAGGAGTAAGTTAGCCTGGATTCTTGATCTATACTCAGGTTCACTTCTACTAGTTCATCGACAGTGGCTTGCCCTCTATTTTCAGCTCTTCGGGGAGCTTCTTTCACTTGGTCTTTCCCTATTTAATTTTATTTAATAATTTAAGACATATTAAGACATAAAGACCGGCTTTGGTATCGACTTAAATTAAACTTAGGCACCTTCTTTAGCTTGAACTTCGACTTAGGTTTCGACTTCAGCCTCGGCATCGTTCTCTCTTTCTTATTCTTCATCCGAATCCTATTTCTTTTCTTCCTCCTTGGAGCTCCCGAACCGGATGGTTTAGTTGTTCGTGGGGTTTGCCTATATGCATGTATTTTCTTTCTTCTCTAACGGTGAAAATAGAGCCGTTTAAGCCACGAAGTGCCCTCTCTTAAAAACTTTGCCTATCGGGCTAGATAAACTTACCTTTCTCTGCCCTAGGCATGTTCCATTAAAGTAGGTTTAGGGAGGGTAAGCCATGTCAGGACGAGACATCACCATTCCTGGATCAGGCCTATCTTTGCCGCTGTCCAATCCCATGTCTACTTCATCCAATTCCCTGTCTACTGAAAGCAGGAACCATCTAATTGCAATTCCAGAGGCATATCCTTAGGAACTGATTGACCAAGGTCTTACCCTTAGCCTTAAAGAGAGAAGCCCGGTAAAGCCCTATCACGCTCATCTCTTCCTTTCATTTAAACAGGCAATTGCCCACCTTCAAGCTAAAAGTCTAGTCGTATTTATTACTTATTCTTCTTCCGCCATACCCATGAGTCATTCACTCCCTAAAGAGATTGGAGAATAGTAACTAAGATAAGAGTTCTGTTTTACTATATGATTTAACGAAAAGAGGTTTATAGTAAGTGTTAGCTAATTGGCATATCTCTTTGTTGTCGATTAGAGACCTTCCTTGCCCTGCTTAGGATAAGGTTCGTCTTTCGAATGGTGTGGTGTAACCATAATGTGATGATTATTGATTTACATACAGTTAGGATAAAGAGAATAGGATAAGCCAGATTCTTCATTGTGATGAAAGCCGATATGGAACCAGTGATAAATGGTGTCCGTAGTAGTCCTAAGGGGCCCTTTCCATATGCTTCTTTTTCGTTATAGGTCATAGAAAGTAGTCAGGTAATAAAAGATGGCACTCACACTAAATGCTTGGAAGCGAGCATCCTGGAAAGGTTTGATTCAAATCACACGAAGCGAGAAAATTTGCAACCCACTACAGTTCACTCCAAAAAGGCTTAGTAAGGAGTAGCACACTCTCCTATGAAGGATTTCCCCGTCAACCGTGATGAATGAGTTAAACAGGCCCGTTAGTGACACCGTTCTGGATAAAGAGATGTGGGCTAGGATCTTTCCTTCTTTCAGGCAGCGTAGATGCTCATGGTGCGGCATACTTTTTAAAAATGGTAAAAGAAAGGAAGTTGACTGATGCTACTCCGTCTTCAGCCTAGCCCACAACCCAAGGTCTAGTCCCCGGAGTGGTTTGGCAGGAAGAAAGAGCAGCTTAGGTCAATTATTCGGAGTAGATTAGTTCGTGGCATGATCAGAGCATAAGATCCATGCATTGGTCCGGTCAGTCAGAATAGGGCTTTTCCCACCTATGCGCGAAACTGACATCATTGAGAAAATCTCTGGCCTAAACTCGATTTCCCTTAACTTAAGGAACGACCCCTGAAAGATGCCCAACCCAAAAGTAGTGGGCCATGGCGAGATCAAAGATTTCCATTTTTGACATGTCGCTATAAGGGAAATTCATGTTGACTGGCGCTATATGATATACAAACATTTTTCTAAATTGGATGCCTCTCTTTAGGGGAAATAGGAAATTCGAGACAGGTATGAAAAATCGTATGAGTAAGGAAAAGAAAAAGGATTTTCTCTCTATTCTTCGGGCGGAAGACACCAGCTTTTCTGACTTTCCCACTCTCTCTAAAACAGGAATTTCATTAAACAAGAGAGAATAGGTAAAATTCAATTCCTAGGGTAAGGAAGCTGGAACAGAAGCACCCGAAGCATACGAATCCGCTTAATCAACTGTTTTAGAATAATCTGCTGAAGCAGCTCTTTAAAAAGCATCCGAATCGGAAGCTGTTCTTTCAACATCCGCCTCAGATAAAGCAGATGAAGGAGAAGGCCTTTGGCCTGATTCCCAGAATCGAATCGAAGCAGAGGAACGTTCTCTTCCCAGAGGAGAAAAGAACCAGAAGAGGAAAAGTAGCCAACGAGCTCAGCCCTTATACGATACGAGAAGTTCAAATTGTTGTTTTTTCTAAAGAGAAAGAGGTTCTTGACCATCGATCGGAAGGTTAAGAGTGATAACACAGGGCTTTTCAAGCTAGAGAAGAAAAGTAAGAAATTGAACCATTAGTTTAGTACGTAAACAAGCCATTAAAGGTAGGTTTAGACCAAGCCAGACCACGAAGCAAGCTAAGCAAGGGTGGTGGGTCAGATACGGAGGGAAAGAGAGAATGCTTCCCGATCACTCTCTCAGAGAGAGAGCTATTGTACAAGGAAGCTACATACACATTTTCAAACTGAAAGCGAGATCTTGCAACCACACCCGAAGGAGCACGCAAGAATTTCATTGCGCAGCGAGGATTCGAAAGCCGAATGCTTATTAGTAGTACGAACACTTTTCCAATCCTGAAAGTCAATAGTAAGTAAATACCGAAAGCGATTAAATAATGTGATTTTCACCCTGAAAGTCATGCATTATTTTTAGAACTTCCTATGCCCGCATATTCTTAATCATCTTCGCTTATAGTAAAAGGCGGAAGGTAGGCATTAAGGTATGGGAGATTATAGTATGGCAGGTCTCTTCTTTTTCCCAGTGGGTTTAACATAGGCTTCATCTAAGAACTCTCAACCCCGTGGCATTACTGGTTTGCTTGCAAATACTTTTCGGTACTATAAAAGTCTTTTTTTATTCCACTTCTAATACGACTTGCATGTGTTAAGCATATAGCTCTTGAAGATGCCTAAGTTTACTTTCTTTAGAACGAGGACTTTTTCAAAGATCCGGAGCCAAGCCTGCGCACCAAAGCGCTAGAAGATCAAGAATCTGTCTTTCATTGTTAAATAGACTTCCAGTCTTTGGCGCTGACCTACTCGCCTTCACCTAAAGACAGAGCGTTTTAGGAAGGTTGGCGCCAGGTGTCTAAACCGGAGACATCGCACCGGAATGCTTTCCCCACCGCAGACAAGAAGACTCAAAGAAAACTATTGATCCCTTTGACGACTCTCCTCTTCATCTTCCCGAGAAGCAGATAAGAATCCGAACTGAGGAAAAAACTAAAAAAAGTCTCTCTTTCTACGATCACCTGTAGCGTCCTTAAAAGTCTTAGAAGGATAATAGTTCTATTCGCGAAGAGATTCTTGCCAACACCATTAGGAAGATGAGGGAAAGGGGAAAAGAAGTCAAATTAGCTATTTCCGACAGCTACGGTAGTAGAGAAGGAGAAGCACTACTTATGAGAAAGAGGAGTTCTCTCTTCTACTCCCGGGTATTGAACCGGGATGCTTTGGTACTAGACTGGGCGGGCGAGCCCTAATCACAGGGGGGAGAAAGGCGAAGATCCCTTCATCCTCCGACAACAAGCAGAGCCGACACCGAGGTAATTCTATTCCTTTTTAATTCACACGGGAATGACTCCACTCTCAGTCCCAGCGTGGCTTAGACTAGTAGAAGGCGTAGGGATGCTAGACCGCTGCTCAATACTGGATAATCCATGCTCATCGGTCTGCAGCAAGCACTGACTTTTAGGGGGCGGCAACTAAAGAGGTAGCGAGACTAAGCACAATTTCAGGAAGAGGCTAACGCCCTTGCCTCTAGGCTTCCTTCTACCCTTGTGCTAAAGAAAAAAAACTTCTTTATATTATGGAATGAATACTCAGCCCCTCTAGTACACATGCTATTACACCGGAGCACAGAGTCGTTTGTCATCGAGAGATTGGACATCCCAGCCACAGAGCTCCACAACTATCAAAGGAATCTCCCCTGCCAGAAAGGAGTCCCATAGTTGATTGAGAGTTTCGAGAATCTTCGATAGGAGCATTAGCCAGTACCTGAATAAGCAGCAGTTGTTTCGTGGATTGGAATCTCGAATTCTCAACGCTAATCCCCCTCTATTTTCATCTCGACATTCTTAAACTCCTAAAGCAATCACGGTAAGTTCACTTCGGGAATCAATACAATAAGACCTTTTCACTCTTTTTCTCTATCCCCCGAAGGTGTATGTTGAGCTTTACCCGGACCGCAATTTCTGACGTGAAAAAAGAATAGAATAGCATAAGGTCCGACCTTTTTCATCTAAGGGGTAAATAAGCTGTTAGGGCCGAGGGCAGCGGTTACATCCCGGTGGTAGTCAGCAACAGCGGTTCAGTGTCAAATGAAAGCTAAGCGGGAAGGCTACTTCACTTCAGACAATCAGGCAAAAGCAGCGGTGACCTTCCTTTCGCCAATAGACTAGACCAGCAACTACTACTACGAAAAGTAAGAGCTCAAACTCCTAAGCACCACTACTCCTATAAAAAAAAGTTGCTTGCTTATTCTATTCTTCTGGATGTGCTCCACATTTCATTCGCTTTCCTTTCACATCGGTCTTACAAGGCCCTTTCTTTCTTCGGTGAGTTGCAATAGGGATTTTTTATGGGGATAGGTAAGGAAAGATGACTTTGGGAGGAATTCGGGATCAGTCATCGAGGGGGTAGTGGATGGAGATAGCTTTCTTCTTTATGCTGACTAATCACGGACTCAGAGCTAAAAAACTATGACTGACTCGTATGATTTTCATACACGTTTCGAAATCTTTCTCGCCGGGTTCTGGGGCTGTCTCCCGAGTTCGCCCGCTGAATCTGCTGCTCGCTGAACATCTCAGCAATCAGTTCCAGTTGAATTCAACGCTTTCGAATGAGTCGGTTCAAGCAACTCATAAACCCAATAAAAAAAGTTTCACCCAGGTATACATATCCTTAGCTTGCGCCCTATTTGAGACTAAGGCAGGTTTGGAACCCTGTCCTATCACCTTTATCAAATCCCTAGCTCTCTTCCTTAGTGCAACTGTCCTATTCCTACCATGGGAATATCTATATTTCTTTTGTTCTATAGTTTCGGATATAAAAGCGGACGGTATCATATATGAAGAAAGATATTTTAAAGCAATAAGTCGTGCTAGCAACAGTCTTACTGTCTTGGCTCCTTTGCCCCGGTCTTTTATAAAGTAGCACGTTCCTCTACGAAGGTGCGTTTTAGGCCACGGTAGCAAGTGTTCTGTAAGGAGCTGTGGGACTAATAGAAAAGGCTTATGCTTATCGAGCCCTTAATTAAGAGGAAGATGTGATTTAGTTTTCCCTGTTTTTCGCAAGTTAATCAGAATCGGCAAGATCCCCTCTTGTTCTTGCTGCTTGGGAAGAGCAGGAAGAGGTTATAGCCTTTTATTTTACTTATTAAATCGCAAAAAGATGGGCCGAATCGAACAAATCAATTTGCCTGTGCTATCGGGCTACTCAGCTTCAAATCCTTCACGCTCCTTGGGATGCCTTACAGTCAGGGAATCTCGAAGATGAAACTAGACTCCTTTTTTGCAGTACCTTCGGTTGAGGTGCATTTATGATTTAATCCAAAGCCTGAGCCTCTGAACAACCTGATGAACCGCGTTAAATGTGCTTTTCTGGCGTCTTTGAGTTTATGTTATGAGCTGATCCTAGTTCATAGTAAGTAGAAGGTGTTACGGGTCGGCCTCGGGAATTCGAGGAGCTACTGACTTTCTTTCTCGTTAAGATTGGACTGCTCTTGGGGGAACAGCTTAGTCCATCTTCAACTCCTAGCATGAAAGTGAAAGTCTCAATCCCAGTTCCATATTAAGAAAGTAGACGGACAGAACTCCCCGACCTTGTTAGGACCCCTTCGGATTGGTCCTCTTCTAGTCGAGTAAGGTGCGTACCTTCCCTCTGAAGCTCTTATTCTTATGGGGGGACATCCTTTCTAATACGCCTTTCCCGGACAAGGATTAGCTTCTGATCTTCCTCTTCTTCTTCTTGGTCTCGCTCCCTTCCCGAACCTCCCCACTAAAATAAAAAAAAGATAAGAGAATTTCGAAAAACTTTATGAACCGCGGGGCGATTTGAAAAAGAGTATATCTTTCTTGTAGTGCTTTCCATTCCACTATTCTGATCGAGAAAGAATCGATTCCGAACGACCTAGCCAATCGTTCTCAGCCTATTGTCTATCTTACTACGATTCCTTGGCTGCGTAGAAAATGGATTAGCATTATGTCATTCCTACAAGTGATCCCCCATCCAGGCTTGAATCCTGTGCCCTTCACGGACTTCGAGATCAAATAGAATATGTTTCTTTCCATTCCTCGGGAGCCACTTATTTCTCCGAAACAAGAGATCAAAGTTATTTTTTTTCCCAAGAAGTCGACAGCCTTACACCATTGGGATACTTCGAATAAACTAGAGTACATATAGGATACACCGGTGCTAAAACCTTTTCTCAAGATATCTTCCAAACTGTTAGGGTCCTTGCTCCAGATCTTCTTTCTCCGTTGTGAAAGGAGTTGGTTCCGTAGTTTTAGAATTCGGCTGATCCCAAGTACTCCATCTCCATCATTGCATATTTTTATATAGAAAGTAAAGAAGAAAAGGCATAACCAGAAGAATTGTGTAAAATAAGTAAATTTATCCAGTTGAGGCATGATTGATTTGAGAAAAAAGAAATTCTTACTTCCAGAAAGAAAGAGCTCCCTTCCTGTACGAGTAAACAATAGATAAGGTTTGCTTGTTGGTTGTTGACCAACAGAAAGCATGGGATGCCCCACAACAAATAGATGGGAGCAGGAAATCTTTATCATTCGGCGTAGTGCAGCTTATATAGAAGGGGCAAAGCGCTGTTCGTGGCACAGCTTTCTTATATTACGATATTTTCATTGATCGTAGCTAATTAGGTGGCAACAACCGAAGAAGCAGAAGAAGTAGCTGCTACCGCTTCGTGGGCTTCTTCTTTTTCTGAGTCTGCTCGAAAGGTAACTCGAGAGTAGAAAGAACTAGAATAGAGTATGACAGAACAGAACCAGTAGCTTTGAGCTTTCACGTGTTTCAGCTCTTGTTCACAATCCAGCTGCTATTGAATCAGCGTAAGGAGATGCCGATGAGGGTACAATAGAGAAAAGAATGAGCTTTTGTTCAGAGCTTGAATCAGAATATCCTTCAGTAACTCCAGGATTCCCCTGGTAGGGCATACAGGACATACCAGGTGAGAAGTTCGGGCGGAAAGATAGATCGAGTTTACTTTACCCTCTTGATTGACTTTCACTTTAGGACTGAAAGATAGCAAAGGAAATGGCAGCAGTGCTTTATATAACTGCTTTTAGGTCTTCGTTGATCACTTCTGCTTAATTCTCTTTCGAAACCTAGAAAGCGAGAAAGAGAATAGTGAACGACTCCGATGCTATTTCTATTTAAGAAGATGGAGGAATAAGCGATGCTGCTAAGATCCGCAGTCGATTTAGCTCTTGAGGGAAGGGAAAGGCGTAATTTGATGGGCTTTTAGGACTGGCCCGGAGAGAAAGTAGATACTAAAAGTAAAAGCAAAGGGCCCTTACCCTTAGATTTGTCGACTTCATCCGCCCTGCTCTTAGCTCGGGGACTTGCTTAATGGAATGAGGCCTCCCTTGTTCTTTCTTTCTTTCTTTCGCTATCCTTAGGTTAAGAATACGAATGAATCCCATTTCCTTGAAAGTATCCGACTTTCTTTGTTTTTAGTAAGGACATTCTCTTTCTTTCCGATTCTGTTAGTGATTAGTGATCCCGAGAATCGAGCCTGATGCCTAGCCGGGATTATTTCGTTGGATTGATCAGCGTTGTAGTCCACGGACTTTTACTCCGGGGAAGCTCATTCAGTTATGGAATGCGTTAAGGGCTCTTAAGGAGGAGAGATAGGGGCCCACCATCCATAGCTGGGAAAGAAAGTCTAATTGAGTTACCAGCTTGGCCTACGCTACGATCGTTAGAACTCCCTCCAATCGGTTCAAAGCCGCAGATCAAGGTTGTTGTGCTTTCTCTTTTTCTAGACGACTAAGTAGTTGACGAGGTCTCAAGGGCAAAAGACCCTCCCCTTTCAGTCGAGTACTAACAAAGCTTGATAGCGTCGTACCTTGCTTTAGCTCGGTATGGTTCACCAGCTGCCTGTTATTTTTCTCTTTCAACCTTGGCTTGGTATCGCTAGTAGTAGTCTCCTTACCTTCTCCTCGGCAGGAGGAGTCTTTCAACGCAACTAATGTATACTGACAGGCCAGATTCCCTAAAGTTACAAGTGGGTAGCCGCCAGTCTACCTACCATTTATACATAATATCTGCCCGGTCCTTTCCTTAGCAAGGGATCCGGAATCGAACCCGTGGTACGAGAGTCAAGTAATGTAATGGAAGTTGGCCGTTAAACTTCACCCGTCACTCCCTAACCGAATATAAGAGCCCCGTCTTTTTGGCTGCAGTGCAAGCTATAAAAACCAGGCATAAGAAAAGTAAGGCTCTAAGTTAAGTTGATCTCTTACTCAACAAAGAATACAACTTGATCAGTTCCGCCACTCGGAAGCCTGGTATCTTTTAAGGACCCACTGAATCGGCGGTGTGAGAGCTTTCCTAATGTCCCCTTTCTTTAGTCTATGCATAGTCAGTATTATAGTTGGGATAAGTCAAGCCCCAGCCAACTACAGTGACCTATAACGCTAGTTTTCCACCGGTTCACCCCGGTTTCAGTCTGGTAATTACTCCAATCAAGTAAGTTATAAAAGGATAGAGAAATCCGCGTCAAATCAGCTGGGGCGCTTTTGATATTTTCAAGTTCTAGGGCAAGTCATAGGATTGACAGACGTCAAAGTGAAGATATTTCCAGTTGCTCCATAAGGCCTTTTTTAAGACATTGTCTAATCTCTGCCCTAATCTAATTCTTGACTAGGGAAATTTTTATATGGAAGAGTCTTTCAAAAAACATTATTGAGTCTTTATAAAACCAACTAACTATATATTAGTTTAGTGGAAGGAACATGAGTTGGCATCCTGCTCGCAATAGTTTGAATTACAGGTGTAGAGAAAGAAAGGACATCTCCATGCTTCATAGCTGCACAAAAAAGGGGATGTGGAATCTTCGATTTAGTATCCTGCTTTATTTATTAAGCGAGTGTGAAGGTTGTAAGGCATAATCCCGTCTCTTTTGGGGGTAAGGTAGGATATATTAAGTTCTTGCAATCCAGTTCAATAAAATGCTTTTGATCAAACCGGTTATAGTTATATCTTTCTAGTCTCTTTTCTCTTAGTGCTGTGTATAAAGAGAAGGCCCCTAGCCTAGTCTGAATGAATGTACCAGTGGATAATATTTCATTGAAGGCGCGTAGCACCTCCCCTTCCCAGAACTGATACTCATCATACGAAAACAGGTCCTATAGATGCCTTATGTTAACAAAGTGAGAGCCGAGTCTTTCCTTTGATGGAAGCACTAGACTCACTATACAGGAGAAGACCTAAAGGTTGTAAATCCTTATTCAGCCAAATTCAATTTCCAAGGTCGAGCAAGTAGAATAAAGTAGGAGTTTCTCACGAGACAACCTCAATCTTGAGTAAATTGGTTAGTGAATTTATACTTTGCGGGTGATTCCACAAATTTTAGGAAGGCAGTTTAATTGCTTCAATGGATGGAATTGCTATAAGACATATACCAGTGATGATAAGTGAGGCTTTAGAGCACCTCAATGTAAAAAGTTACGGTATTTACGTAGACTGCACTCTTGGAACTGGCGGACATTCAAGTTCTATATTATAAATCGCTGACGGTCTAACGAAACATGTGTTGGAGCTTACCTTGTGGCTAAGCGGGTGTCGAACTCATACCTTCCACTCTAGGAAGTACGAGAATAAGGACGAAAATGTAAATAGGTAACAAACAGTCTTTTTGATCAGAGATATCAGCAGTTCCGCTGGACCCTCATTGCCCCCAAGACCTTATAAAAGCGTAGGAGAGCTTAAAAGAAGTGCCTTACCTTAGGCTGGGTCGAGAAAGGATAATGGCATTGGGATCGTGTTTTTGTCACCAGAAGGATCCCGAAGGCATCTAAGCTGGGGTTTCCTACGACCAATAACATAACTGAGGCTGCACTCTGCCTCGATGTCCGTGAAGGTCCGGGAATCTTTTTTGCTTGTCTTCGTCAAACTTGCCAGAACCCCTAAGACAGAATCTAAATTTGACGACTGGTGCGAAATTCCAGTTAGAATGCTGACGCTAGATATACAGCTAAGAAAAGAAAGAGCTTTGTCCGTTTCCATAAATAAATGAAGAGTCTTTTTCTTTAATAGTATCCGCATTCCTTGGAGTTAAAGACTAGCTGGAGAGGATCCTGGCTGGCCTAACTTCCAGGGATGCTTTGAAGTAGTCCATTCATCCCGGCGGCGCAGACATAGACGGCTTTCATTACTCAGTGACATAAGGGCACCCGTGGAGATAAGCCCGCCCACTCCGCTCTCTCTCCCCACCATAGGACCAAAGACAGAAGACTAGTGCCTTGCGGTTGCCTCTAACAACATGGCTAAAAGTGAAACTAAAAGGATGAAACTCATGATAGAACAGCCAGGGAAAGTTCAACTACTTCTATCGGCTCTAAGCCTAGTTCTTCCAACCCTAGAATCAAGCACCAGGTAATTCCTGAAAGCAGCAAATCCGGTACCTCGAACAGGAATCAAACTTTTTGACGTTGCAAGCACCACAAGTACTATTCCCCATCCCTAAATAAAGCTCCGCTCGGCTCGGCGATGTTGAAGAAGAATAAAGGTGAGATAGATTTCTCTTTGATCGACCAAGCCATTCAATCAATGCTTTCGCGCGCTTACTCTGCATCCAATGAGTGCAGTTACTACCCAAGTCGGCAGTTTCTCCGCATACCTCGTTTGAGCGTGCGCCCTATCCGCCTTCCTCCTTATTGATTACATAATGCTATTCCTTCTATTTTTTTTGAATATTGACCCCCATAAGTAAGTGAATTTGACTTCATACCTCGCTAAGTTAATTGAAATAGGGCGTTAAGCTCCTCTCTTTGCGGAATTACCGTCGATTAAAGAATATGTTATTCCACATCTGTGGAGCATCTCTAAGGATGAGTAGTTTCATCAGGAACGGAAGGAAGGGCTTTAGCGTTGGGCGAGCAAGGGCATGAAGGAGAAATCCTCTAACTTTTCTTAAGGCAGCCTATTTTTTCAGAAATGCAAGAGAGAGGGCCCAGAGAGAGTTCGCTAATGTAGGAGTGTGCTGCCTAGCAAAGTAGTACTCTTAGCAACTAGCTTTACTGAAAGCCTTAGTAAGTCAGTCTAGCAACTTCCTCTTAACTTAAGAGGTAGGTTGGTTAGGTTTATTGCACCAAAAAGTCGAGGAACTAAGAACGAACAGAAGACGAACGAGATCAAAAAGAAGAAGTGGAATTAGTCCTAGGCGAAAGGAGAAAAAGATAAGACCAGGCGCATCTGAGATAAGAAAGACAAGAGCTGATTCAATTGCACTAGCACTGGGTTATTGAAAACTTTCCTAATCTTGACCAACGGATACGAGATCAAGGGATATTCCAACTGGTTGAGCTGATACGAGTAGTTAAAAATCCTCGTCTTCATTAAGGAAGGCGGATAAAGAATCTATTTCCTTCTTCTGGGCATCGAGGTCTGCCTTTGATTCCGCCGGAAGAATGAAAGTGCTCAATCCGATCCCCTGCCTTAGCCTTTGCTTTCCTATTCTCCCCTCTTGGGGAAGATTAGATCCTTAGTCCTCCTTCCCGGGTGCTCTTCTTCCTGCTTCAAGGCAGGTCGGAACCATATTGAATGGGGTTATGGTTCATTGCCCTGGCATCTGTCTTGTACGTTGGTGTTGGGCACGCTTTATTTATTTGAGTGTCCAAAAAGAGATTTGGGTGTGAAGCAGGCTCTAGACCCGCTTCTGGTGCCCCTACAAGCCCAGACCAGTGTGACACCGAAGCTCCTTTCTATGAAAGCCTCGGTCGGAGACCTTTACAGTCACCTCCTTTATCTTTATAGTTAGTGGTTCTATCTTAGTTTCTTTCCATTTTTTTTTTAGATTTTTATTTTGTTTTTTCGACAGTACTGGATTTCGGGGAAAAGAAATCATCTTCTAAGGTCAATGAAAAACTGACTTGATTTGACCCGTTAGATTAGACTCTTCTTGAAATCGGTCAACGTTGAGGACAACAAACTCCTCTACAACATTATCTTACGCAGCAGGAGCGGTATCTAAACTGACTGAAGGGCTTTTGCCCAGTCCAGTGACATCTAAGTTGACTGGCCGGAATTCACTGCTCGAAAGCAGAGAATAGATTAGACTAGCGGATCGCTTTCTTTAGGTTGAGTTGACAGCTTCGCTAGAGATTCTTTTTTTAGGGCTGCTAGAATGCGGTTTGTAGTTACACTAATCAAAGTGTTGAAAAAGATGCCTTTTCAGGTTCCAGTCTTCTTCACTGGATTCCACTTAGGTGGAGTAGGAGTGGAGCTTTCCCCCTTATGTTATGGAGTTTCTTCCTCTCATTTTGTAGAGTTGGGGAGGGAAAATCAAGATAAATTACTAGGTTCTTACCGAAATCTTATTCTGCCTGCTTTGAATAGCGTGGGCCTTCCTTGCCGCGGATTATGATCTTTTGATCGGTCAAAGCTAGCAAAGGATTTTATTCCTATCGTTTTATGATCGTAGACCATGTCAGTTGATCTACCGGCTAGTTCCCAAACGTTATTAATAAAATATTTCATTTCTTGAAATCGAATACGCCTTCTGAACTACTCCATTCCATGGTTAGGATCTGTCCTTCTAACTCTAATATCATAAGAGAAGAAGGGAGAGTCAAAGAAGAAGTGAAAGTACTTTCTCGCCTTATCAAGGACAAAAATACGCTGTTTCCTCAAACTAGTCTTTTTTCTCGATTCTCTATGAGTGGAAATCGGGTTTAGGCCAATTTGACGTCTCTAAAACTTTTTTTAGATTGGATCCGCATCCTAGCTTGAGAGTGAACTTTGCTTTCTTGACCAGTCGTGAGATTAGGCGTTTAGAGATCGACACTGAGTTAGTAAAGAACTTGGAATCGCTAAAGTGCTGCTTTCTTCTTTTCCAGAGGATTAGAATACCCCTTGAATTGAGTTCTCCTTTTGAAAAGAGAAGTGGAAGCTCTTTATAGTAGTCTATTCTGCCCTGCTGTTCCTTCCGGCCTCCCAAAGCCCTTAGCTGAGAAGCTGCTTAAATGAAGGTATCACACGTGGATATCTAAAAGAATGCGATAGAACCCCTTTTCTGACATCAGGAGAATCAAGCTTCAAGCCAATCGGTCGGGTAAGGCAAGGGCATGGATGAGTGAACTCGATGCTAAAAGAGAAGGCTGCCTCCTTTCAAAGAATTGTTGAAGCTGCCGGGCATCTACGTAGGACCTGTTGCGAAGTATTCCCAACCATAAAAGCCAAACAGTGCAGCTCCTACTCCTAAAATAAAAGGCAAAGGGAATAGAGCGATTGTTCCAATCAGAGAAGCCTGCCCCGACTGTGCATCGAGAAGTTCGTCTAAGCATGAGTTTATGTGGGAACGTCGATTCCATCTCTAGCGTAGCGTGGATAGATAAGCCCGAAGCTAGTCTTTTTCGTTATGATGGATGGATTAGATTCTGCAAGAAAAGGCTCTTATTTTCAGCTCCGCTACTAAACTCACTTGGGGAAAGCAACTAGGTCTCACGAAGGGGGTAGGACAGAAACTCATTTTTTCCCATCGAGAAAAAAAAAAACCTAAGCGAGACAAGAAGGGGAGCTATTCCCTTAGTGACAGTAGCATCTTTCTTTCTATACGAGAAGAATGAAGAAATACCCTCCTGTTACGAATGAGCAGAAAGCGAGACTGCAGACATCGATTACATAACGAAAATCACCATAGAAACCTCTCTTATAGGCGTACATACAAATACAAAGAGGGTCCCATAGATCAGGATATAGGTTGAGAAGCACTACGAAGGACTACCGGCAAAAGAGTAAATCATCGATCGACTCAATTCCTTCTGGTCTAGAAAGAGAGGCGCTGAAGTAACTGGCAATAGTGCAGAAAAAAGCTTTACCCAATGATACGAATGTGGAAAGATCAAGATGTGAGAATCATGTAGATAGATTGGCTTATTGCGTGTAGCAGTACTTTCTTTAAGCTTTAAGGGGTTGAGCCTCAGAATGGCCTTGCTCCCTCCGCTGGAAAGAAGAAGACCTAAAAGTGATATCTGTAGGCCGACCTTGGGATTGATACGCTTCGACTTAGCCGGCTAATGCACTCTCTTGATCCAATGCTCAATCTTTCGCTCAAATGGCCTCAAGCTGTTCCCAACAGATCTTGTGAGTTGTGAGACATCTTTGAATTGAAGCACTTTCTCTTTCCCTACTCACTTTGAAAAGGCTAAGCAAGTAAGTGGAACCCAACCTTGGATAGTGCTCTCTTGTCAGTACAGCTGTTTAGATTCTCTCCTCCCTATAGAGCTAGAAAGAAAGGCAGGTAGTCAGAGCGTTAAGGCTTAAGAGTCTGATGAAAACCCACTATAAGGCACTGAACCTAGGAAGAGAACTCTCTACTCTAAAGTGGATAAGACCTTTCCAGAGCACATGACTGAGCATATAAGAAAGACTCAATGAAACTTCTATGTGTAAAAAGCTTTCCAGGGTATACTTTACTTTCTAGTTGGAATGGGACCCTAACAATTCTAAGACAGGATATATCCCCACCTACTCTCTATTGAAGTTTTTAAAGTTCTATGCATATTAGATCTCGCAATAGGCCCAAGTGGAATAAAAGCCTTTCTCACGGTCCTCTTTACTTCTAAGTCTCTAGTATTCCCTTACCCTGTCCCTAGAACAAGGATGTCATTCTAATAGTTTAGAAAAAGTGAGTCCAAAGGTCTCTCTCACCTACAAGATATAGAGGAAAAGAGGTAACTACAAATATAGCACTAAAGATCTAGCACATTCTCTCTTACCACTAGCTCCTACTAGTTCCTTGCTCTTTGCATTAGAATGGACAAGCTTATCTTGCTCAGTTAGGTAGATGGATAAGTGTAATCTAACTCAGAAAGGGGCAATGGAAGTTAACCTTTGATCAGAGAACTTGCTTGGCTAGAAAAGTATGTGTAACTAGCCTGATTAGCCTATTAAATTAGATAAGACAATCTCTAGGGCTAAGCGTATGGATCTGACTGGATAGCCTAGTCTTAGAAAGAAGGATTCTTTAGTAAAAGTTTGACTGCCATCCCGCTGGTAAAGTACTGGAAGCTATATGAGAAAAAGGGTTGTATCCTTTCATTCTTATCTATCTGAATTGTCTCCTTATTATGCTATGGAAGTTCTTGGAAAAGGTAGAAAGAGTAGTAGTAGTATGACTGTGAAGCAGCTTTTTGATTGAGTCAAGAGAATAGGAAAGATAACAAGCTTATAGAGAGGTATCATTGCTTCTTTTTCTGTGGAATCTCTCACTTACCTAGGAAATGAAACCCTATAGGTGAAGGATGCTTGGTAAGAAGAACTCATGTCCTCAACTCCAAGACTTTTTATTTTACCATTATTCCCTTTTAGATAGAGTGTTAGTAGCTTTCCCTTTTTCTATCTTCTATTGTTTTTCATGTAACTGGGAAGACTAGCGAGACAGACTCAACAAAGGGGAGAAAGGAAATAGATTCAATAAATACCTTAGCCACTCCCTAATAAGAGAGAAGGTGGCAGCTATATAGAGATAAGAGGGCATGTAGTTGATATCTAAGAATCCTTGTGTCTAAGTGAAAGGTATGCTTCTGTCTCAATAGTATCCAAGCAGAGTGTAGTAAAGAAGAAAGATGGTAAAGTAGGGCTGAGAAGTTCATTGAGAGTCGACCCTTTCTATCACTTCACGTAAGTAGAGAACACTTTGATTATACCCAGTGGATCTATTCGAATCAACAAGTAAGTAGCTAAGCTTGTGTACTCTCAAATAGCTAAGGGATATATAGATATTGGAGCGTAGGTAAGGCCCTTATATGATCTGTCTTGTCTTCCCAAAGATGTAAGCCCTATAGCACAGAGGAATGTAGGAGGGCTTCAAAAAACTCTTTCCTTTGGACTTTAACCCTCCGTCAGTTCTTCTTCTATCGTTCGTGCCGCATAGCCAACGGCTCACTTCACTCTCTTTCGAGTTGGATAAGACTAAGGCTGACGGGGAGGGGGGATAAGGAGAGCGTCTAGCCTTTAGCATTCGATTTGGATGTGAAACCGTCACCTTCTTGATGAGTTACGAGATCGGAGTAAGAGCATCATAGAAGAGAAGAGTAACTGAACCAAAGCGGGAAAGCTAGCCTTTAAACAAACAAAGAAAAAGAGGATCCACTTCAAAAAAGAAAGAACGCCAACGCATTCTTTTTTATTAAGGAAACTAAAGATTTTTGCGTCTACATGAGGAAGAGAAAACCCGAGGCAGAAGAAAAGACATAATGCAAGAGCTGCTCCCGCATCATAGTATGAGGTATGAATCCGATTAACATATCGTACAGCTTTGAGAAGATCTTCTAAGATGGTAAAATACCTAAATAAGAAAGTGATTCTGTAAGTGCTATACTAAGCAAAATAGCTGCGAAATAAGTAGCTGACGCTTTAACTAGCTTTTTCCTTTTGACTTCTAAAGGATCAAATTGAGGTTCCTCTGTAAATACTGGCAGCTCGATTGAGCGGTTCCCCGCATTCACAGGGACTGCATTCTTGATGAATTGAACAGAGATTGTTGATGAAGGTGTCCTGTACCACACTTTGAAGAAGTCCAAAATCTGGTGAGCATAGGCTAGGAGGGTTAAGAATCACTAATTCAGGAGCATGCAGCCAAAAAAGAGAAAAACCTAAACTCAGACATAGAAGTAAGACAAAGCGTATATCCTTAGCGTAGGAATAGATTATAGCATCCGCTAACTTTCATTCCTTGATTCGAGTTAGCGGATATTGCCCTATGACGCCCGGAACCGAAGCGAGGATCTCATGCTATCATTGAACGGCTACCGAACCGCCATACTCAGGTAAGCGGTCTCCGTTCCAAGTACATCAAGACCCCATAGCTACTTAGGGCCGCAACGCAATAAGGCTTTTCGCTCTAGTTGGGCAATGCAAGGAGGCCTTTTTCGCCATTCTTTCTAAATGAGAAAGTCTTCTTACGGTAATCGATGAGAGGATAATTTATTCACATAAACATATGACTGCCCCTCAATCGCCAGGTGGCTCGCTCCAAGTGCATGAGTTGCTTTGCTGGCTGGCGTAATTCTACGAAACGGCCTCTTTCAGTGGTTCTTGCTTTCTCTTGAAAGCTGATCTGGTGCTGTCTCCTTCCTTCAGTTTGTTCTGATTACGATGACGGATACTCCATTCCGCCTATACAACTACCTTGCTTGGTAGTTCAAAATGGAAGTCTAGGTATCTGCTTAAGTGGTCTGCTCGTACCGTTCCAAAAAAAAAGAGCTGCGCTGACAGGCGCTACCACGCTTCTCTCGCCTTGCGAGAGTGGAGACATTGATTTCAAAGGATAAATCGGAAAAATCGATGTCGCAAGATCGGTTGTTTAGCCTATTGATTCACTGGAGGAAAGGCGGTTCAATGCTTTTTGAGGGAAAAGCAGGCACAGCTCACGCACGGCACAAGAGGCAAGGAACTTTCCAATCAAATCGATCCCAGACCCAATAATCCATTTCTTTAATTCAAGCTTAAAGCCAAGGCGAGAAAGACCGAGTGAAAGGCATAGTAGATCGAATCGACTCCTGCTTATTACTCTCTCTTTTTTTCTTGGAGTTTCCCATAGACCATCTTCCGCACTCTCCATTATAACATTCTTCGTATGCTTTTTACTGCTAAAAAAAATTTCCTCTACCCCACTCATTTCGTACCCAACCACCCATGCCGATAGGAGCAACTCGTCCAAGTCAAGCCCCGGGCACCATCGATGCAAGAACATCGCGGTCTTCCATACCCAATATTGTCCCTTCTCCAAAACTTTGTTCTCTTCACATTCAAAATGAATCCAAATCAAACCTTTTTTTAGAGCAGAAAGAGAGATCTTACCAGTCAAGCTCCATGCCTTGGAGCACCACTCTCTAATCTCAAGGAGAGTAGGCCTCCTATCACCGAATCGTGATATCAAAGAAAATCTGTATCTGCTGTTTGCTAGCAGCAGACTCTCCTCCTCCCACTCAACAAAGGGAATACCATCTGAGTCTATTTGTGTGGAGGTCAGCTTCACAAACTCTTCTCTTTCTCAAGTAGGCCGCTTTCAGTCCTCTCATTGGTAGTGGGAGTGCGGGGGCAAGTTTTTATTGGGTGAACGACTGGTATGGTTAGATAGTTTCTGGCTTTCAAGGCATTCTTAAGCCCGGGATGGAGGAAAGCCAAGCTGCGGTTAGAAAGAAAAAGAATCGTCCGCTCTCCTAGCTCTATCATTTGGTTACTGAGGGGGGAGTCTCTCTACTATATAAAAGAGAAAGAGCTCTGATTTACCTTTGGCTTTGGTTCAATAGAGCCAGATCCCTTAGCTCCGGCCAACCTCAATCAAGCCATATAAGCCCCCAGCTATTTAGTCCAGGAGGGAATTTCATCTAGTTGCATTCCATCGAACTAAGGCAGGTAAGGAAGTTTGGGGTTGAATGAAGAATGGGATTTAGCCTTTTCTTTCAAAAAGAAGCTCCGTCGCTCTCCTAGTTGCTAAAGAATCCGGAGCTCTATACGCAGCTCTTTCCTCTTTACTACTCCACTTTGTTGATGCAACGAACTCTTTCTATTCCACTCGCCAACAGCCTCCCCTTACCCTTATAACAAGTACTGGGCGCATCACGCTATCTCCAACTGACGGCTTTATGGCTAGGCCCCTTGCTCACTGCCTTCTTGGCTTAGGAGTAGGAGTGCAAATAGGAGTTAAGCTTTAATCAATTCCATAAAGCAGCAGCAGCATTCTCTTTAGCATCCTAGCAAGGAGCTTACCTTCTTGCCCTGGAACTAGTCTAGGAAAGTTACATATTCTAAGAGTCGAATCCCTTGTTTGGCTGTTAGCAAGTCAATTCCTTTACCTAGCGGGAGGGCCGTTTTGCCAAGAGTGGCATTTCGTCTCGGTAGCGAGCCTGTTGTCGGCCTGGATAGGGAAAATTTCCACTACCGTAACTGCTTGACTGCATTACCGGTGAAGAGACGAAAGATGTTCCCCACCGAACCCTATATTTTCAGAAGCTCTCCTTGCTACTTCTTCATTTGAATGCCTCCTTTCCATACCAGATGGAGATTCAGTTTCACAGTGCAACTCCAAGACAAGACTGAGCTACATTGCCAATCCTTTGAGTCGCTTCGAACCTTGCCTGTTCCGAATCCTGCTTGACTGCATTACTTTCTTACATTCTGACTTTACTCCTCGAATGTGATCCCAACTGCTCGTAGTCATAGTCAAAGCTCGGGCTGAGGCTTCTTCACCCGGCCGGGCTTCACTTCAAAGTCAGAGTCGGAACTATTGAATTGAACCTCTTCCACTCGGGAAAGCTGCAGTCCTTCCTTACCTTTCATGGGATGAGACTGCCCCACTCTCTTGATTGCTGTCTGGCTTTGTTGGTTGCTTTCTTCTAGCTGGAAAGAGTGCTGGAAGAGCCCTCCCCGTCTGAAGAGAAGAGATCCCTACTCTCGCTTTGTTAATTGGCCTTTTGTGCCTGTTATGATCTCTCTTCGTCTTTGACTTCGTCCGTCCTATTCATATATCAAGATCAGGGGATCAAGAATCCAGTACTAATGTTCAATCCTTGTCTCTTTCCGTGTGTGCCAGCTTTCTTGAAGGGCTAAGGGAGATCCTTCGAATCCTTCTGTTTTTCATTGTCTTTTTCTCTGCTTCTTGCCATTCCGCTTCTCTGCCTCTGGTTGAGTGGCATGGCATTCTTCTCCTGGAATGGAACAAAAGAAAGGCTTTCCCGCCCGGGAAAGGGATATTCCGCACATGCTTTAGTTGAGCTGGATCTTAGAAAGCACCTAAGTGTTGGACATTTGCATGATACAGGTAAACCATAGCCTAGAAAGAAGCAGGCAAATCGCTCTAGATTAAAAAAGAACCTACCTCGGAAATTTCGAAAACTATTACTGCACACACATAGAATGCTTCGGTGTGGCCCAAACCTAGGCTGTGACGCTTCCTGTTGAGTAAACAATTAAGACTTGAAGTTCGTACTTTATTTAATTTAGGACGAGAAAGACAATTATAAAGAATGGGACTTTAAGCAACTTTTTTAGATTATATTCTTTAATATAGCATCAACATAACAATAACATTATAAAGCGATATAGGCATTTATCCCATCCATCAACCGAGAAAAACACCTGCGTTACACGCGCGCTTCTTTATTCAAAACAAAAAGAAATTATGAAATGAACCCACATATAAAAAAAAGTGGGCTGGTCTGCTCATTATTTGTGTTCGTACATTTATTCATTATTGCAATACAAATAACACCTCCACTATACTAGTGATGGAGGGGATTCGCGCCGGATGGAACAAGGCGCTTCGAACCATATACTACTGTTGCTGGAATGAAACGCAGCCTCGGAACAGAATTATGCTGCTTGCTGGGCCCTGATGGTGGAACTGGCATTTTTGAGGGGAAGAAAGCGGCCCCCGGGAGAGTGGGCAGCATCGCTTTCCCTCGTGTAGCTATGATGCCATTCAGAAACAACCCAAGAAGAAGAAAAAGAAAAAACAGTATTTCGCGGATTATTGCCATCACTGGAAAACAAATTGAGCTGTAGGCATCAAGGTAAGGGACCGAGATTATATACTGCTGCAGAAACGGAATCAAAGGGATTGGTTGGAAAATAAAGAAAGAATGATTAACTGGTTGCAGGTCCCTTGGATCATGGGCCAGAGCTACTTGGGTAGAGACCGCTGAATTTGGACAGACCGAGGCTAGAATATGGACTTAGGCCTTTTGATGGCTGTCATTTTATGGGCTATTTCTATTTTTCATGATTTCATATGAGGAGCCGCCTTGACAAAAGCATCGATTAAAGCCTTGTAGATCGAAGTATGCAAAAGGGTCTAAGGGGTTCGATTACTAATTTTTGTCCCTACAACTCTTGTCAATGGATAGCAAGGAAGTATTGATAGGGAGGGTTTTACACCAGAAAAGAAATGGAAAGAAAGAGCTCCAGGAAATTCCTCAACTCTTCTAAAGTATAGAGATCCAAGAGTTTTTGGGCTTCTTGATAAGACATAAACATATCTATAAAATGAGTCCATAACTTTAATTTCAATTATATCATTATATATGATTTGGGCCTTTCTCCTTTATATAGGATATTGAGTGAACCAATCTAGTCCAATCCCAACCGGTTCTAGATATTCTGGAGGTGGAGCTTGTTGAGGAGGGAGGAGCTTCCCAAGATGATGTGATGGGTGAGGTCAATTCACGTGGCCTAGCCTAGTCTCTGCAAAGCAGCAAACAAAGCCCACTCCGCCCAATATCAAGCAAACGTCATGTCCAAGCCGAAAGACCTCTCTAAAGTAGGTCCAGGCCCAGAAAAGCAGTCCAATCGTTTGGCTTTGGCCTTGGTATCCAAGGAACATCACGTGGATGCGAGGGTGGGTTCCTCAGTAAGCCTGGTCAAGTCCAGCTCATCAACAACATCTTCTTCCCCCCTCTCTGTCGTTCCCACAGGTAACCCTAACACAGCGCCATCTCATGGAAAACAACCAGCTCCATTTTCAGAATCCAAGCTTCCCCTTCCTTCGCTCCCCCCATTTCTTTTACTGGCGGGCTTCATTTCGTAAGCGTAAGCTATATAAATAGAGCCATTCTATGAAGGGTAAGCGAAAAAAGTGAGTTCCTTGACCCGATTCTCTATTCAATTCATCCCTATGCCTATACGAGTTGATGTCAGGTCAGGTGGAACCCTGAACTCCATAGTTCTTTTGGAATGAACACACCACGCGGAACGGGTCTACCTGGCTTCGGATACCACTTCCCCTCTGGATCGCTAGACCACGGACCTGAGAGGCGAATCCCTTGAATTCTCTCAACCTCGTGATCGTAGTTCCCAATTTTCTGACTATGAAACGGTCTCTGTCAGCCTTACCAGCTGTCCGAGATGAGCGTCCAAACCGAATCGATCTTTTTGCCCCCCTCAGCTATCCCTTCCCGTCTTCGTTTAGCAGCGAACTCAAGGATGGCCTTTATGTATGAGCCGAAAAGGAGGTATCCATAGATACCAACCAAACTAGCTAGTCAGGGAAGGTAGGTAAGTAAGAGGCGGATCTAGGGAGTCTTTACTTCTTCGACTTCTTATTCATAGTTGATCCCAACCTCCACCAGCAAGCAGCACCGGAGTGAATCGTAACGTTTCGATCTGGGGGTAAGGACTCGTCAAGAGACGAGACGTAGCTAATGCTGTTTGATCACCGTCACGAGATTTGTTTGCAGCTACTATAGCTAATCAATCTCCTGCTTTCATTCCGTTTGATTGAAGACTGGAATGCGATCTGAGAGCGGATCTAGGAATACCCTGGTAGTGGTAGTTGGGTTGGTGAAATCCGATAATCGATTGGCTTTAGAAAGGCTTTCCCAACCTAGACATTGTAACTGAAAGTCCTGCCTACAAGTAGGCTTTTTGTAATCCTCGAAAACCTTCTTCTTTTACTGGCAAGAGATTCTAGCAGCTTACCCCTTTCATACCCCACGGAGCGGGAGTACTGGCATTTAAGTCAGGCTGTCTTGCTCTTACTATTCAAGCCCCTCCTTCTGGAAGTAGGAATGTCCCTCTGGTTATTCCATTTAGTAAGTGAGGTCAGGTTGTAACCCGGACCGAAGGTGCTGACTACCAGTTACCGGAAGAGCAATTCCAGAGCGAACATCCCTTCCTTAAATTAAAAGAGAATTCTCACTTCTTCATGTCATTCCTTAAAGGCTAACGCTAACTTGAGCCTCATTCTCACTACAGGGTACAAAAGATGAAATCATAAAGAAATGGTCAATTTCAGGACCTACTCTAGACAGCTTGATAGGCTTCCAATGGCCTTCATGGACCTTTGACATAACTATAACTCACCTAATCAAAAGGAAAAAGATAGAACCAATTCAGCATTAAAGGCTTGGTGCAGGACCAACCGCTGACTCTCATATAATAAAAAAGTGAGTAACCGGGACTATTTCAAAACTTTCACTTTGGCCTTTCGTATAGCTGGAAAAGTGACTCAGCCTAATTTCACTCATGTGAGGGCTGGCAAACTTTCACGTTGTATATAGGTGAAAAAGCTCATCAGCCCGTTTTAGGGAAGGGAGGTCCGACAATTCTTTTTTCTTTCCGAAAAAAAAGCAAAAATGAGAAAACTCAAACTTGCTTCAAAAATTCCCGGGTTTTCGTTCAAACTAGCTGTGGTCCGGAAAATGGAGTCCCCGATAAAACGTGAAAAAATCCCGACCAAAAGAATTTTTCCCAATAGATTCACAGTTAGGGACAAGAGGAAAGCATCTTCAGTACTATCAATCTCACCTTCCCCGGCTTCTCCTTGTTCCAGCGGCAAAGGCTGGATCGGAGCATGACATTGGTAGTGAAGGCAACCAATAGCCCATCTTCGGTGCTAGCACCTGGGGAACGAGGGAACGAGACGGATCCTATTGTGCTGTGCTTCTAGCCAGCAGACCCTTTATACTAGATAAATCCTATGGATCCTGACACCGTAGCTCCTCGCTTAATGTCCCTTTCTTTCTGGGTCAAGAACTGAAGTAGCGGGTGGCCTTGCCCTCTTAAAAGATGGGAATGGCGCTCGGGTCTCGCGGGCACAAGAAAGAAAGTCAGCCCTGCATGCAATAAGAATCCCAAGCCAAGAGCTAATCCGAGTAACTTATAGTAAAGACGCTGGGTATCTTTATTGATACGCTTCCTCACTAGCAAAGCAGGGTGCCAGCCCGGGCTTTTTATTGTATATCAATACTCGACCCTCGCTGACGAGGAAAGAGTGATGGGAAGACCATCTTATATGATTCGATCCAGCTGCTGCTACCTCTCCATTCATTCCTTTTTCCTCTATCGTGGCAAAAACCACTTCATTTAAAGAAAGAAACTCGAGCCTACCAAGGCCACTTTTAGGTTCACCAATCAACTTAGAGAGAAGCCCTTATCAAGACAGCTTTAGAAGCAGAATCCGAGATTGATCCCGACAGGAAGTTAGCGCTATCAGTTCCTAAAAAGTCAGACTGCCGCTGACATCGCGTCAGAGGAATTGAGACTATGATTGTCGTTCTTTCATTCACTTACTACCCGTACCCGAAAGAAAAGAGGCGAAAAAAGAATCTAAGGCGGATCTACTAGCTTTTCCTTGAAAAAGGCTCTCTCAAGCATTTAAACAAGAGATACAAGAAGAAAGTTGCCCGGACGGGGAAATATACGGATTTGGAGAGAAAAGACCGTTACCGTTACGTTAAGGGTTGTGATCAAGAGATGCGCATGTGAGGCCGGGTGACACACTTGAGGGTTATTCTATTCAGCTTCGTAGAAGTTATGACTTTTGGGTTATTTTGATAGTGATTGGGCTGGAGACTTGGATGATAGAAAAAGTACTACTGGCTTTCTTTTCTATCTTGTAAATACTGCTTTTACATGGAGTTCCAAGAAAGAACCGATTGTGACGCTTTCTACGAAGCTGAGTATGTTGCATCGTGTGCTTGTCATGCAATCTGGCTTAGAAATTGAATATTGAATAAAGGCAAGGGAAAGATGGGGCATGATGAGGTCCCTCCTGGACCTCTCCAGGGGAGAATGGGTACTAGTACAAGACAAGTCAGCAAAGTGGATATTCAACGTACGTCCAAGAATGGCCTTGCCGCCTCGACCGAATTTCAAGTTCAGCCCAAAGTCAATCTGTCTTCGGCTATCCAGCAAGCAGCTGGAACCGGATTGCCATACTCATTGGCTTCACTGAACTATCAATACATCTTACACTTATTGGCTAGCTCACGGCCTGCCTACTTGCCATTTGAAAAAGAGCTTCCTACTTACTCGCTTGCCCGGGAAGACAACCAGCTATCCCGCCCCCCTTATCGTTAGAGGTGAAAGGATGGGTTTCCAAGGTCTTCGTTCGAAGGTATTAGATAAGATGGTTCGGGTCCAGGTTCATAGATTGCAGGAGATGGCTCACTGTTCTTATTCTTATACCTAAAAAGGTCGGATCGAGGGACAGAAAGAACTTCATCGATAGCAGCAGTTGGGGTCATTCCATTCATCAAGAGCAGAGGAATCCAGAAACAGGAGCAGGAGAGCTTGGACTTTGGAGCTTCTATTCAGGGCCAGGAGACGAAGAAAGATAAGAAGAGGGTGGCGCTTCCACTGGATTCGATATCAAGAGAGGGAGGGTGGTAGTTCGCCAGGTCTTAGTGAAGGGCTTAGGCAGCTTCCTTTCCTTCTTTCTTTTGATGGTGGCTATTGACCCAATTTATTGCCTTATGGAGCCGTGACTGATGGCTATCAGCTGCTTGCTGGAAGGGAATAGAAAGCTTGGCCTGCTTAGCAGGTGGAGTCGCCCTTCGCCACCAGATGAATAATTAGCAGGAGATGGGGTCTCGATAAGAGGTTTCGAAAGTGCTCTGTTCATTCGCAGGAATGGTCTCGTAGATAGCTTATCTTCCCTCGGATGGAGCTTCTTACCTGTAGTTGGAGATGCAATATATGGCGAGCTAGGGGAGAGATCAGCATCGATAGGACATGGAGATGTGGGCTCAGAAGGGAGTGGAATAGAGGGTCCGAAGGAGAGGGATTAGGGGGGTTCACTTGCTTACCTTGTCGGGTCACCTGGAGAGGTCGGTCGAAGGTTGCATTGGATTCCAGGACGGAGAAGCAGAGTTTGCTAGTTAGCTTTCCTTCATCACAGGGGTTTCGTAACCAGATTCTTATCTATCACTTATCGAGGGATCAGTTCCCAATTAGACTATCACAGGGGAGCAAGCAAAGCTAGTCCCTCCATAAGTCTCGTTTAGTTCATCGTAGGATTTCAGTTTTATCAGAAACTAAACCCTAGCCCTAGTTAGTAGTAAGAAGTCATAAGGAATGAAACCGTCACTTGCTATTGTCCCCTCTAATTCCAAATCTCAAGCAAGCTACTGACTAATAATATAAGTTGATCGGACTGAGGCAATTAAATTATTCACCAG